CTTCAAACCTATGACGACACGGGCAGACTCGATCAAAGATACCTGAAAGCAAGCTCTTTTAAAGATAGCCTTTCTAGGCGCATAGAGGGAAAAGATAGCCAAACCCCGCAAAGAGCTTCTTCTCTTCCTCGACGTGCCAAAGCCCCTTCTAATGTCAAATTGGATGCATCCTCTACTACCCCGTTGAATAAAGGCTGAATTCAGATTCGGTCAGTCTTCCATTAGGAGCTGTTGTCTCCATATCTGTTGTTTGAGTTAAATCATCTGCTGTTCCAGTAACCGGTGCTAGTGAATCAGATGTTTGAAGGCCAAATGACTCACTGGTAAAAGGCACTTATACTCCATGAGATGGCCTGGCTGTAACAGATTCAGAGATTGCAGTATTCAATCCTGGCAAAGGAACTGGCTTTAGCAAAGGATTGCTCACTGCTTATAGGATTGGTGAAACTCTTTACCCCGCTATTCCTCTGTAGAACTGATGGGCCCCCCTGGTAGCTCGATATTAAAGGAAGAATGTGATACTAATATATAGGCTACAGATGAACAATGATATGGCACTGATTGCAGATGGACATTCAATTGGATCTTTTTAGAAAGAGAAAGACTCCCGCCTTCACTTGCCCGTAAAAAAAACATATTCTATAGGTTCCATATGGGGATTTGTAGTCTTGTTAGGCACGGTATTTGTTTTATGCCTGTTATCCACAGTCGACACCGCTATCCATGAGTTAGGCTAACTACTGTTAGCTCACTAGGCACGTTAGCTCAGTATGAAACGTATTTATATTACTATTATCCTTAACCCTACCATGGAATCTTCTCGTTAGCCCTCCATTAGACTGGAGGAAATAGTGCTTTCTGCTTGCCTAAGGGAGGATACTGCTTTTCAAAGGGACTGGATGGGATTAGATTAGGACTGAAACTGTAACTTAAACCCAAGTTAGAAGAACTGGCAGGGAGACAGACTAGAAAAGTGGGCTTCTAGGAGAAAGCTTATGTCGCATATCAGCTGTCATCTGTCTATTATTCGTATATTAGGGAAGGTATTCTCTCTCTGATCTTCCCTCTCCCCGAGAGTCAGGAGCTAGCTTTAGAGTTGCATAATAGGTCTTGCTTCCAACAATGGAGTTGACTTTCACTATGCTTTCGTGATTCCGTATGGTATGTACTTATGCAATGTGTATCATCAACAGCGCACTCTCTCTTGCTTTAGGAAAGTGTATCACTAGGGAATTCTACTCCTAATATGCGTGCGCACTTTGCCTTTGAAGAAAGAATAGGCTGCTGGTAGGACAAAAAGGCTGCTAGAATCCCCTGCTTGAGAACCGGTTACTCTCGTTGCGGTTATTGCATCAAGCAAGGGATATTCACTCAGCAGAAAGGGCTCTTACGTTAAGAACCTATTCTAGGCATGCCCCCGGGACTAGTGTCCTTACTGTTTATTCTTCTTCAATTGCTATTAGTTCCGTGCCTTATCTAAGTGTGCTAGGCCCACTCACCCCCCTTTTCTTTTTATGTGCAGCCGGGATTGATTAAGATTAAGATAGTTGTTCAGCCGAGGGAAAGAATCATTCAATGCTAGGGACCAGGGAAAAGAGGAAACTGTTCCCTCGTGCCCTTCGTTTTTTACCTTGGCTTCGGTATCATGATATAGAGAAGACAGAAGCAGCACTCTTGTCGACCGTTCATGGCATGGTTGGCTAGCTTCAAACAAAAGAAAAGGAAGAAGCCCTAATCTTCGAGTCAGGAGGTTAGATACCCACCATATGAAGTAGCTTGGCTTGTTAGCAACGTTTGGATAACTTGTTAGTCCTTTGATTGAGACCGAGCCCTCACTTGCCGAGCGAACCTCTTCTTATTCTCCTTCGTTCGCGCAACCCCACCTTTAATTAAAACCGACGATTCGACAACAAAAGGAGTTCTCGTCTGGCATCACCACTTGAAAAGCTCGTACCAAGTCAGTGTTCGTTGCCATACTCTGAGACTAGTGTATCTGACACAGTAGAACTCCCTAAACAATAAAGAACGGGACCCTACTAATAGGGTAGGGAAAGATCCCACTGTTTCTGGACCAACCAAACCACTGTATGCGTATCAGGAAATGCTGCTTCGGCTGCTTTTGCGGAGGCAAGAGAAGATAGATTCATCAGGGTAGTCTCGTCTATACGATTCTGCCGGGTGGACTCAAGGGGGGGTGCCATCTATACAAGAAGAAGTGCCATCTACACGAGAAGAAGAGGAAGCGAAGCCAGATGCTTCATATGCCTCTTCTCGCTTAATCAACCCCTGGATTTTTAAAACGGCCTTCCAAGCCCCAACCTATCATCTCGGAATCGAATTCATTTGCTTTTGCAGCGTCTGCAGATCGGTTTCAAAACCCTCGGTATCGGCTTAAGCCTTCCCGGATCCAACCTTCTCTGAACTCTTCTGACCCCACCCTCTCGCCTGAGCCCTTTCTTTTCAATAGGATCAAGGTGCTCTAAGATTTCAGTTTGCATGCACTAGTATAGTAATCGATTGCTCTTTAGGAAAAAGATTAGAACAAGGCGGTCTCATAGGTTTCCTTATCAGCCTTCTTATGGGAGGCATGCCAACAATCTTTCGTGAAGACCGCATATTTAACGGTCGGTGCGAGTTTAGCGAAGCTGGGCTCATTTATGATCCGCTGATCAAATAGCATTAGGGGAAGGATTTATCTCCAACAAAGTAGAAGTAGGCTTTGCTTGCTCGCTATAACAGGCTGAGCTAAATGTGACAACATATCCGTGGGGTTAGTCAATCCTCTGTAAATGGGGAAAGAAGAGACGAAACTTTATTAGAAAGGGGCTCAGACCTAGCTATAGCTTAAAGCAGAAGTTTTCTGTGATGTTTATCAGAATCAATGGCATGCGCGAGATGCAGTATCGGCATTGCTAAACATTGAAAATTGAGCTAGACTTCTGCCCGGGGAAAGCGTCGTTTCGGACCCCTCATGGGTGGTGGCCGTGCCTATCTGAGGAACTTGTCGCTTCCTTCGCCACTTCTTCTTCTCAAGTCGAAGCGCCTTCAACTGCAGCTAGTTTGCGGAGAGTTGCGTTAGCTTGGGTTCCTTCCTTGGCTGCTTTTCACAGGTATCTTGTACGTAGTTAAGGTTTTGCTTTGTTTGGTGTTGATTCTAGACTAGACTGGAAATAACCCTATGACTGACCTAGCAACAATTAGATGTTGATTCGGAAAAAGCGGAATCCGCGGGATAAAAGAGATCCTTTGGTTCAGGAGAAAAAAGATATGTTAGTTCGGAATAAACTGGATATGCTGCTGAGGGAAATACTGCTTCGAGAGAGGGCGGTACGGAAAGAATTGAGTGATTCACCTAAGACTTCAAAGCGTTAAGGTTGTGCTTCTTTAGAGGGAAGCAAGCGCGCCAAGCTAAGAACAATTCACGTCTACTTTTTCATCTACTTTTTTGAAAAAAAGAAGATTTCAGCTATCTTCGGAAAACAAGGTCAAAATGAAATGACCGGCTTTCGCGAAAGTTCCTTTGAGCGGTGCTTCTCCTGTCGATTCATAGAAACTAGAACCAATATGTTTTGTTCCACTTTGAAGCATGACCGGCACCGGTGCTGTTGCAACGGCCATCAACGGCAACAAGTGGCGTCCTCGGATGCTGACTATCTTGCGGATCCCCCCATGATAAAGAAATCAGTTGAGACTGAAGAGGAGTACAACACCGTTACTGACACCGTTACTGACGATACACCAAATGGTGAAAGTTCCTCAGAAGATCCCCTGCAGCAGTTAGACTGGCTTGGTACTGTCACTCCACTGATTGAAAAGGGTTTACTTCGGCCTGCCGCCGATTTAGAGTTTCCTATTGTTGCCTATTACTTGAATGGCACCCCTCTCCGACAGACTAAAGATGAATCAGGCCACATCTGGTGGGACATCTGCGATTGTGACGACTGTGTTTGGAGCAGATTAACAGAGGAAGAACCAAAAAGCAGAAGAAGGCAAAAGTCCAGAAGAAAGAAAACATCCCAGCAAGAATTGCAAGAGAGGTATGAGGCAGGTGACCCAGAGGTTGATCTACTTGGGGAGCCCTCAGGAAAGTTTGATTACTACGTCTTATACTCCAAGAGCAAGCCTTCACCCCCGGCTCATTCCGTACCTCTCTTTAGCTTTAGAAGCGGCGGACATGCTCACACAAACCGAGAAGGTGTGTTTGAACAACTAAGAAAAGTGGCTTAGACAAAATCTGATGTTAGAAGGTCTGGTTCTTGAAGTCAAGTCACTGATTCCAGTTGCTTGCGATATCAATTGTACTGAAACACAACTGGCCGTCATGTATGTCACTTGAACTTGAGCCTATGAGCTAGAGTCGGCTAGGGCTAAGCCAGAAACTGGAAAGTCCCTAACACTGGCTTCCTAGAAACCTACAGAGCCAAGCTAAAGCTCCTTTTCTCTTACGACTCGAAGAGGCAGGACCTATCTCGACAGCTGAGAGTAAGTAGCTATTTGATGATCTAAAAGAAAAAACCTTTTGCAGCAAACTATACCTTCATTCTCAAACATGAAGTCAATAGAGGTTCACCTTTAGCTGCAAGCTTCCAAACTCATCCAACCCAAAGTCTCCTTTTCATGCCTACCTTCCACTCTAGGGAAGAATTCGATAGATACATTCGAGACCTAGCCCAAGGAGCCTCATAGTGTTGCACTTTCCCTTCCGTTTTCACCCTATTCACCTTCACCAGATATCCGCCCAAGACTTATACTCAGAAGAATAAGCTCTGTCATTCAATCCCAACGCCTTCACTTCACCGATGTAGCTTGTGAATGAACAGGGCTTGAAGATCAATTTCGTACGCAAAACAGCCAAACTATTGGATTTCGTTCTCCTAGAACGCCCGGTGACATCTTTCTTTTCACAAGTCAACCCTTTCTTGGTGGCAACATCGGCATCCGTTATAGTTGACTTTAATAAAAAGAAAAGCGCACCTGAACTACCCATAGTCTATCTAGTGTAGGGCTTGCACTCAATAGTCATCGTTTTTCCGTAGGTTGATGTTTTGTCTCGCACGCTTGTTATATTTGTTTATATAGTGAAGCCTAACTAATATCAAGCGGCCATTCACGTCAGGAATAGAGGCCGTTAAGGATGGAGTTGCTTCGACTTTCATTTTCTTTGTCGAGATTGGGTTGGTGTTCCGTGTACCAACATAGAAGATCGAAAAGAATGCGAGTCAGTCAAAGAGAAAAGAGAAGGAACGAGGAAAAGAAAAAAGAAAGACTCAAAAATAATATAGATAGAATATATCAAGAATTGCTTAAATAACTCAGCGATCTCAAATCATAGTCACGATCTACTAAAAGGCAAGTCGCTTGATTGGTTCAAATCCAATTCGTGAGAGGGCTCTAGAAAGGCCTAAATTCTTCTTTTCTTTTTTCGGTATGCCGCTCTGCGAGCAAGGAGCGAAAGAACGAAGTGTGCTGTGGTGATGTCCGAATTTTCACCTATTTTGATCTATTTAGTGATCAGTTCGCTAGTTTCTTTGATCCCACTCGGTGTTCCTTTTCCATTTTCTTCCAATAGTTCGACCTATCCAGAAAAATTGTCGGCCTACGAATGTGGTTTCGATCCTTTCGGTGATGCCAGAAGTCGGTTTGATATACGATTTTATCTTGTTTCAATTTTATTTATTATTCCTGATCCGGAAGTCACCTTTTCCTTTCCTTGGGCAGTACCTCCCAACAAGATTGATCCCTTTGGATCTTGGTCCATGATGGCCTTTTTATTGATTTTGACGATTGGATCTCTCTATGAATGGAAAAGGGGTGCTTCGGATCGGGAGTAACTACTAGTGATAGGGTGATTTGATTAGGGAAAAAATCCATACCATATTGGACCGGGAAGAAAACGAGCACAAATCTTGGACCGGGAATCAAAAAGGGGATAAAAAAAAAGTATAAGCGCATATGGCACGAAAAGGAAATCCGATTTCGGTAAGACTTGATCTGAATCGTAGTTCAGATTCAAGTTGGTTCAGTGAGGGCGACCGCGAAAGTCACCGAATGGGTCAGTCTTTTCCTTCAGTTTGTCCCAGATTTTAAATAGAAAAAGGCGTGGGAGGACGTTGCGGATGTCCGGGGCGGACACGACTTCTTCTATTCTAAGGCTAGAAGACCACTGAAAGACACCCAGGACTAGAGCATGTCGTGAAAGAAGCACACTACACTGGGCGGGCGTGCTTCGACCGTGTCTCCGGGGCACAGTTGAATGTAGATATCATGAACGCGAGGTGCAGGATACCAGGCCGAGAAACCCGGGCAACCACTCCCCTATGTGCCAATCGCTAGCGCATCCAGGGCCCCGGCGCCCAGCTCAGCTGGAGAGGCCTAGCCTGATCTGAGAAGTGCTAATTCGGTTCGGATAGACTTCATTCAAGAATGCCGCCGCCCTTGGAATCAATAAGAAAAGAAGTGCTAAGTTTCAGATCAATGAATAACCCGAAACGAAAGAAGAGACATTTTTCGCTCGGCGCCTAAAGCGCACTATGCTCCGCTTCAACAAATGAGAGTTTTCGGTGGAACCGGTGAACCACGCGAGCTGGTTAGATGCGTGGGACAGAGGGCTTGTAGTACCTGCTAGCGCTGCTATGCAGTAGAAGGGAAGGAGCCTAACCCCTTCTTTCTTTTTTTTTCAAAGAAAAAAAATATAAGTACAAAGAAACTTTTATTTAAGTCGGATGAGACTAAGCAGCTACCGACCGTTCCGACGCGCCCTTGACCTATCTTGATAAAAACCAAAAACCTATCTAAAGGGGAGCCTAGTTTAAGCTGTCAAACAAATGATAGAATGGAAAATAAAGAATAACCACTAGTAGGGATATGGGTGGAGTCTCGCTCAGTAAAGAGAGTTGTAGATTCGTAAAAGAGGAGAGGAGCCTTGACTTTCTATTATCTTAGTCAAGCGCGCTAGGTGCAATCAAACTAAACTAAAGCAAGAAGTGATAAAGTTGACTTTGAGAAAGAAGGGCAACTATTTAGATTAGTTTCTTAGTAAAGGCGCGTTAGCGCATCCGTTTTCTTGCTCGTTAGCGGCTTTAGTTTTCAATAAAGGACGTTTAGGCTTTTCTAATAAGATAGAAAGGGCCTTTCCTTTCAAATGACAACTGCCTCTTCTTGCTGCGAGGGCGTTGCACGAAACCAAACCGCCCCCCGCCCGATCAAGTACCAGTTGCTTCGCTGGTAGGCCCACTTAGGTTAGGGGGCATTGTCCCTCAGTTCTTACCAACCTCCGGTGTGTAATCGACATCTTGCTAGCTATAACTCGGTCGAATAAGAATCATTGATTCCCTGTCAATTTCTTATTCATTCATGGCGCTCGGCCGGTGCTCCTTTCTCATCTCAAACCAGAAGAAGTCTGAACGTTAGGGAAGATAAGGGAAGACCACCTGAGTGAACCGACCGAAGGGACTTGACTGAACTTATCCGAACCGAACGATAGCGGCTTAAAGCGCCTATCACGAGAATCAAAATCCTTGATCGACGGGGAGGAGCATCTCAAAGTATGGGGCAAAGGATCAAGCGCTTTGACTTTGTCTCCCGGGATCCACCACAGGTTGGGTTTGAGAGCCGTGTGATGGGTCACTATCCAGCACGGTTCGGAGAGCACTTTTAGTCTGCGTTGGTGAATAGAAGCCCCCCCTATCAAGCAAGAAGGAAGCGGCTCTTCCCACGGCGGAGTCACCATTGACTCTATTTATTATTATGGGAAATCAGTGTATCAAGATCTCAATCTGAGATCTTATTTCGGTTCGATACGTCCACCTACGAAACTCACCTTTGGCTTTCGCCTCGGTAGGTGTATTATTATACATTTTCCCAAAAGAACATTCATTCATTTCTTTCTTCCCCGTCGACCACGACGACTAAAACGACGCGCAAAATCCAGACCCGGAAAGGCGAAGAGCCGGCGGTGGGAATTGGGGAAAGTTGGGCCGATCAGGTGTCTTCATTCAAGCGACGGTACAGAAGAAGAACGAAACGAAGTGAGAGGCCGGGGGTCGGGGAAAAGAGTCGAGTCGATCAGGCTCGACGATCGGAAGAAGCAAAACGAAATCAGGATTTGGCCGAAAAAGAAGCAAGGCTATGGATATCATGACCGATCACCATCGATAAAGAAGAATCTTTCTAAATCACTTCGGGTCAGCGGGGCCTTCAAGCATCCGAAATACGCCGGGGTTTTAAATGGCATATTCAGAAAAACGAAGTTATTCTTGTTCTTTTGCCCAAAGAAGTCCCGCTCAGACGGCCCGACGAGTCATCTACAACAAAGGACCCTCCCCGCAGTGCGCTCTTCCTTGAATTATTCGGTCATGCAATACTTATTGAATACAAAGAACAAAATGCATTTCGACCCCGTCGTAGTTCTCAATCATTTCGTGGCACCGGGCGTGGCTGAACCATCTACGATGGGGGGAGCTAATGCACAGGAAAGAAGCTTAGATAAGAGAATACGTGCTCGCATCGCTTTTTTTGTAGAAAGCTCGACCAGCGAGAAAAAGTGTTTGGCCGAAGCCAAAAATAGGTTGACCCACTTCATTCGCCAAGCGAATGATCTTCGCTTCGCGGGAACAACAAAAACCACCATCTCGCTCTTTCCTTTCTTCGGTGCTACCTTTTTTTTTCCAAGGGATGGGGTCTATAATAACCTTTTTTTTGAGAATGCCCGGGAACAACAAAAACTCCTAGGTCAATGTTGGAGAAAATGTTGGAACCTCATGGCTAAGGATAAGGTAATGGAATTGATAGATAAATTCATAGACCTAGGTAGGATAGGCGAATTGATAAAGGGAATAGAGATGATGATAGAGATCATACTGAGAAACAGAAGAATTCCGTACGGGTACAACTCTTATTTGAACGAAGTGAAAAAAATGCGATCTTTGTTGTCTAATAGAACAAACACTAATACCTTAATTGAATCGGTTAAGATCAAATCTGTTTATCAAAGTGCTTCTCCGATTGCTCAAGACATCTCTTTTCAACTGAGGACCAAAAGAAGATCATTTCGTTCCATTTTTAGTCACATAGTGAAGAATATTCCATTAGTAATGAAAAAGGGGGTTACGGGGATCCGTATATGTTGTTCAGGTCGATCAAAAGGTGCAGAAATAGCTAGAACTGAATGCGGAAAGTATGGAAAAACATCTCGTAATGTATTTAACCAGAAAATCGATTATGCTCCTGCGGAAGTATCTACTCGTTACGGAATCTTAGGTGTCAAAGTGTGGATTTCATATAGTCAAAAAAGAAAGGGGCGTGCTATATCCAAAACGTACGAAATATAGTAAATATCGTAAAGGCAGATGTAGTAGGGGTTGCAAACCGGACGGTACACAACTTGGTTTTGGAAGATATGGCACTAAAAGTTGTAGAGCAGGTCGTCTTTCATATCGAGCCATTGAAGCAGCGCGTCGGGCTATAATCGGACACTTCCATCGTGCTATGAGCGGACAATTCCGAAGAAATGGTAAGATATGGGTAAGAGTTCTCGCGGATATCCCTATTACCGGAAAACCTACAGAAGTCAGAATGGGAAGAGGAAAAGGAAATCCTACGGGTTGGATTGCTCGTGTGTCCACGGGACAAATCCTATTTGAAATGGATGGTGTGAGTTTGTCAAATGCTCAACAGGCCGCTACATTAGCTGCGCATAAACTATGTTCGTCAACCAAGTTTGTTCAGTGGTCGTAAGCTAATTAGTTAGTGGGGAAAAACCGGGCCGGGATTCAAAAGAATTAGGCGAAGTCTTTCTTCCTGAACGACGGAAGTGACTACTTGACTTTCGTATACTAGCTATTTGAAGATCTACCTTCTCTTGCTTATTTAAGCAAAAGGCGATCCACTATCGGTTGTAGTCTGATTGATCTATCAGGCGAGGCTCCTAACAATGGGAGGAAAGGAGAGTGGGTAAGCGGGCTCCTTTCAACTTTTCTATGGTCTCTTTGCTTTAGTTCCTTCCTTTCTGGAGTTCACGACTTATTGTATATGTCCTAATTTTGAGCCGATATAGCTTCTTTACAGCCTCTCATATGGGGTATGGGGGGAAGTATGGTGGATCATAGGCCTTTTTGAAGGTATAGAAACAACATATGAGGAAGATGCGGATATACAGATACGGAAGAGGAGCGATAGCCACTCGACCAAAGGGAGAGGAGTGAAAAAAGCGGGGTTGGCGTTCATCCCGTAGTTGGTCGAGAGAAGAAGCTAACTGCACACTTCTTTCTTACCAGAGAAGAAATGATCCACAGTATAAAGAGAAAATCTCTATTTTTATCTGTAAAGAGAAGAGGAGAAAGCCTAGGAGTAGCATAAGGAATAAAGACCTTAGGCTTCATTCATCAAAGTAGCAGTCCTTAGGGGCTGAAAAGAGCCCAGATTCCCCGCAACAAGCTTGGAAAGGAAGAAGAAGCAGAATCTCCGCATTTGTATGGCAAAGAAGTAACTGATTGCACTAGTCCCTAGCCTTGCGGATTGGTCTCTTATTTTATTAGGGTTTTGTTTTTCACGTGAAGAAGAAGGTCAGTTCGGTAGGTTTATGTAAGTGAAATTGAAGGAACTGATTGCACTAACCCTAAGGGTTAATGTCCGATTGTCTCTTCCAAGCAAGAAGGGCTTGTTCTCAGAATTACCGGAAGAATGGCAAAAAGCTCTCGATTGACGATAGCACACAGAGGCACATCTCGAAGGAGAAGAGTAGTAAGCGTAAAGGTACGTAGCCTAACTGTTCTTTTATTAAACCATATCTATCCGATTTTGTCCATTTCGCATAGCAGGAATTTCGGGATGAAGATAGGATGCAGACGATTTTGTTCACATTGAAGGTTTGAAAGGAATTGAATCATAAGTAAAGGGACGGGGACAAGGAATGCCCTGTGAGGGAGTCAATGTAGACTGTTTGCGACGTGAATCGAGGAAGCGCCTAGGAATCTTGTCGACCAAGATGATAACAGGGGTATTGGACCTTTTCATGAAGCCCGAGTCGCCCTTAGTAGTAATCCAAGCCAGCTGGATGAAAGAAAACCAGAACTCGGGTTTGGAGTCAGATTCAGAAGTAGATAAGTTGTTCCGCATCCGTCCTACTATTTGTAACATGTACCCTCTCCGTATTTGGTTTATTACGTCAGGAAAAGGTAGTATTTTGAATCTGACAGCAGTACTTGGTAATTTGAATCAAACTTCAGGTAGGGTTTATTATTGTAAGGCGGCCGGTAATGAGCAGTTTCCAGAACAAAAGGAAAACTAAACCGACCCATCTAAGGTACAACCTTTTGATCACGTTGAATCGAGCGGATCTCAAAAGAGCCTGCTGTCACTCGAGAAGTGGTGCAAGAAAGATTGAGAATGCTATTCGATTGTCAAGCCCTTCTTGTGGCCAGGGAAGGAGTGGCGGAAGGGTACAATTGGCATCTTGGGCTTTTGAACAAAAAATGCATCAACATACACTGCGAAAGATCGGATTAAGCAAGCCTTCAGCGAATGGCAAGAAAGCGAAATCCAGGTTTCATTCCATAAGGCTTGGGCTTCGGTTTGTAAACTGATTCTTCAACTCGACCAGGCTCCCTTATCTTGGTAAAAAAAAACCTGGACGAAGTCATTCAGCTTGGCTGGTCTAAGAAAAGGAAGAAATCTAATATAATAGAAAGACTCTACCTGGGCCAATCGTAGATCACAGTCCAACTGAGCAGCAGCCAAGCCAAGGTCTTTCTCTCCCTCAATCTATAATTCTAATTGCGAAGCTTGCAGAAATCAGGGACTGGTCTGAAGTCTTTGATGATCCCATCTTGAGAGAGCATGTCTTTCATTCGTATGAACGCTTGCATCAGCTCTACTCCGATCTCGTGGTCGCTCGAGGTAGAGTCCATAGGCAGACTTCTTAGGATGTCTTTGCCCTCCTTCCTGCTTTCTTTTGAAGACCAATAGTAGCCGCAAAGCACCATTCTGCGCGCTTAGAATAAATGAGTGAATTTCCACAATTAGTATCAAAGTGTCTATGAACATTAATAATCTCGTTCCTACAGCTTACAACTTTCATCGTACTGTGCTCTCCAAAGAGCATCTCTTCCTCTCGCAAGCGTTTGGATTCACCACATCCTAACGAGCTCTTTTTTGCGCCATACAGTAGCTAGTCTAGTAAAGCATTAGATGGTTCCCCAAGGGCTCAGCCTTTGATTACAAGTATAGCTTAGCTCATAGCCTCCTTACCAATGAGACAAGGCGGTAAAGCATGACCGTTCGGAAACCTCCGGAAAACCTCTGGCACATCGATGCCAGGCACCAAAAAAGTAGACCCTCGCCAATGAGGAAGCCATTTGTCATGCTATTTTTCTATATAGAAGAGGCCCCACCGAAGTGATCGTAGTAGCGGGCCCGTCCCCATCATTATGGATGACCTACCTCCCTTAGATCTGAGATCTGTAAGCCTCCTCAGCTTCTATATGAATAGGTCTACTTCACTTGTTATAGGATGAGCTCTCCCGGCCCAGCCTCATCAATAGGCAGCTCCCTGCGGACTTAGCAACATCGGTCTCTGAGAACCATCTCATCGGAGGCTGAGCAGGCTATAAGTTCTCATCGTAGATCGACCCTCCCCATCCGAATTCGACAATGATCTATTGGCCGCACCGGTTGAAAAAGAAAAGCCCCTAGCATCAGTGAGTCCAGCCCTTGGTCGACGCCCACTGACTCCGCTGGTGGGAAGCCCCCTAGCCACTAGTCAAAAAAGCCTATCTATTTCATTCATTGATGGCGCAGATTCGGTCCCCAGCGGACTGAAGCCACCCCTCCTACTCTGAGATTGACCCCCCTCTGATAAAGACAATTCCTAAGATAGAGTCTCATCCGACTAGGCCGGCTGCCTCTTATCCTCGGCAAAAGAAGAAGATCTCGGCCCCCTAGCAGGAGATGTTTAGCTGACGGTTGCACGCCCGCCCATCGCTTGAAGGCAGGCAGATTACCCAGTTGCAGCAGAAAAAGACTGGGGGAGCCCCCTCTCCAATGCTTCCTTATCTTTGGGGCTAAGCTGCTCAAGAGAGAGTCCAAGAGGGGGATATTCAGCTAGGTTGTCGTGTCTTTCTTCCATAGAAGATTGCCCAATGCGGATAAATCCTGAGTAGGCCCCTTCTCTATGGATTAGATGAAGCAAGGAAGGAGACCAGACAACTAATATCATAAGTGAGGAAATGGCGCTTTCAGAGGCCCACTCCCCCGCTGCTTCCCGCTTACCTTTTCTCCTTAAGCCGGACCTTCAGGGACCTTGAGGCGAGCATCCATTACTTATGTAGCGCTTATTGGTCAAGACAGACAAGCTAAATGAATTCCATCCAGCTCAGCTTTTTAAGAAGCAGAATGCCACTTTAGCCCAGCCCCTATCCTAGGTCACTACCTAGGAAGATCCTTTCCCGCCCTTCTTTAATAGAAAGAGTCCCTTATAGTGGAAGTGCAGCATCATCCGCAAACTAGTACCTCAGCTGCTACTTGCCTCGATCCGCTAGTTATCTGGTTATTATGGCTTCCCAACTCTACTTCTCTTTATCCAGGCACACGTCGTCTCGCTCCTTCCCTGCCTAGCAAGAGCAAGTCAGAGTCAAGGTCAAGCCAGAGCTACACTTTCTCCCTAGCTGAAACGCCTACTCGAGCACACCTACCCTAGCACACCGCCCCTCGGCCTCCACTCCCTAGCTCACTGGCTCCTTAGCTCTAGCAAACTACTGCAAAAGCGGATTAGTCAGAGGCAGGTATAAGCTATTGATCTATATCACTTCTCAGGCATACTCAATCCGTCTCCTTCTCAATCGTAGTACCAGCAGCACACTCCAGCACCGACTCCTACCCTAGCATATCGCATATCCCTAGCTGACACTGCACACTTCCAAGTTGAGGTCGAGCTACTTCCCTTCCTAGCTAAATTGGCAACTTTAAAGCATAAAAGCATAATACTAGCTACACAGTATCGAAGCAACAAAGCAGCATAGCAGCATAAACCAGGAAAGCTGCAAAGCTGCGAGATCAGAAGCGAGGGCTGCAAAGCAGCGCAAGCAAACAACAACACTAAACCAGCTGCATACGACTGGTCAGCAACGAAGCGAGATGAGGGCATCGAGCGAGTGGTAGAGCAGCTATTCCCTTCCTGTGTTCTTGTATGCTTGCACTATAATAGAACTAGGGTTTGTATTCGATATGCTTTAATAGAACAGTTAGAGCTAGGGTGAGATAAGTAGAGTACAGATTGACTAGTAGGTTTACAAGTGTGCTTACATACGAGATTTCTTGTTTGAAGCTTAGAGTGTTCTTAGGGTTTGCAATCTTGATAGGCTTTGTCTTTGTTAACGGATATGCTGCTGGTACTACCTATTTGTACTATAGGTCTAGCTCTTGCTCCCTAGAGCGATGAATCAGTGCCTTCCATAATAAGGATAAGGGGCCCATAAGCCGATTAATGGGAACAGACCAGGTAACTTCCTTACACCTTATTGACGAGACTCGTGCAAACACAAATTAGTCATTGGATGACGTGCCAAAAGCCCGGAAATTTGACATCAATGACTCTATGACCGCTCATTTGGAGGTCGGCTTTGAAAGTATTCTCTAAAAGTAAGCATTTTTGCCATGTCATACAAAGAGAGGTCAAAAAGCCGGCTTTTGAACGGGCCTAGCGGATTCTTTTTAAAGTCTAGTGTTATGCTTAACACACGCAATTCATACTTTGATTCTCCCATTGGCATAAACCAGTTCAACTGGGGTGTAGAGAATATACTTTTCTGAGTCCCTTTGGTGGATTGAATATGATCAAGAAATATCGTATGAGAAGGAAGACAATTCTGATTGGAAAGGAGTCGAGAGCAAGAGCTAACCATTGTAGCAATAACCACGTGGGATTCTACATGCAATGAATGAGTCTATAGGAAGGGGACAAATTCTTTCTCAAAAAGTACACCGAGGGCGTTCCCGACCATGAATCCTGGCGAGTTGTCCCAGAAGGGAAATAGGCAGATAGGAGAGATCTCTTCCTTTTGATCCTTACGTGTACATGAGTAGACCAAAGGCTGGCAGAATGCAGAAGACGGAAGAGGATCGAATTCATCTAAAAGAATCGCGAGTTTGGGACCCTTGAAGGCAATCAGTCGCGAGGGGTCCCGAAGTCTCTTAAAACACACGATTTTAGCATATGAAAATAGATCATAGACACACCTACGACCTGATGCCTCAAGAATAGCCGGCGCGTACGTGGCTTGAAAGCTCCTTTCTTCCAGTCCGATGAAGGGGACAAAATACCCCTCGAGAAAGCTATCAGAAAGCGCTCAGAAAGCAACAACCCAGCACAGCAGGGAGATATGACAAACAGACAAGCAGGGCTCAGAGGCGGCTTTGAGCAAGACGGATACCATTAAAGACGTGTGTACGAGTGGCATCACTCGGACATAAGGTTAAGGCCGAGAAGTAGGATAATGACCTATTCGGAGTGGGGAATGCTACCCGAGCGAGGGGTGTCCGTAGTAGGTGCCGACCTGACGCCTGGAAGGAAAGCAAGGGCGAGTGCGAAACCATACTACCTACAAAACAAGCAGGGGAGGCGAAAACCGACTTCAAACTCTGAAGCCTGACCTTCCGCTTCTAGCAAGGTGCGAAGCGAACTCACTACGATTACTAAACGCCCTTAGACAGAGACGCACCACGCTCACGCCGAACTAGAGATCTAACCACTAGACCCCCGATCCTCCGTGCATTCCCATCCAAGAATGGGGATGAATAGCCGCTACATCATGACTTTGCTATCGAAGAATAAGACCCTTCTAGTTTTTTGCTCATAAGATAAGAACAACCCAATCCCAAACGGGCGGGAAAGCCATTCTATAAACCCCAGCATGCGGGGCGAGCCAACCTAGTTTTAATGCCAAAGCCTCGCTTTGATGACGGCTGTCTTCTTCGTAATTGTGCTGCATATAGCTTCTTGTCCCTTTGATAGCTGGAGATTCTCTAAAAATGAGACTCGTTTAGTTGTGATTCGATGCTTCTAAATAGCTCAGCCTAGCCTTCGTGGCAAATACCAATTGCTCAGCTCCTTGGTCTTCGTAACCTTTTAAGATAGAGAAGAACCAGTCAATAGAGAGTGAGATCCACAGATCTGGATTTATATCATCTATAGTATATCGGGCTCATCTCCGGTAGAACTACCACACTCCTCCTTTTTGCTTATGCAGAAAGCTATAGCGATCAGAGAGGGCAGTGGAAAAAGGGGCGAAGAATCCTCTGCTGATGAAAGATATGCTGAGACAAAAGCAGAATAGGAAGAGCACTATGCAAGCAACTAATTAAGTCAATATATAAAAGCTATCACCACCTCGAGCAGTAAAACAAAGTCGTTATGACTATGTTACTAACATAGACAACTATGAATGGTATTCATTGACAGGAGTGACCGCTTTCTAGTCGTAGTTGGTACCGCCCCTGTTCACTTCAGCATGCAAGGAACACCCTCCGGATAAGCTACTTTAGGAGCTGCGGATGCTCATGGGTATACTGCTGCTATTGTTTTAGGGTGCTGTGGAGGAACATCAGAAGAACGAATATCCCTTCAAACCTGTTACCGAGATATCAGGTTATTCTATTCGCCCTTGCTATGTTTTAAGCAAATAAGCACCTCTGCCCACTAGTGTTATAGAAGTCAATTTTGTAAGCAAATCAATATCTGAAACTCGAGACTCAAAAGAAAGAGTCTTTCGGGTTGCCCAAGAGAAGAAGAAGGAAGGATTCAGTTAGTCCTACGATCGAAGCTCCCAACGCACATTCAAGCTCACACCCCAAATGGCTATTTTGGTACACCTTCTATTTGACCTAATTCTTTTCCTTTTATAGTGCTTTTTAGAATTCTAAAATAAGTGCGCCCGATTCCGATTCGAGTAAGCCCGACCAACGATCCCCTTTATGGAGGGTAATGTCATAGTTAACGAAGGAAGCATGGGTCTGGATTCAAGGATCCGATACCGATCGTATACCAAAGCCTGGAGCCGAGAGCCGAAAAACGAGATAGATGCGCTTACTGCTTCGAAGTGACATATAAAATAGTCAAATAGTCATACCGCTTTCTTTTTACAGCAGACGATTTGCCGCATAAATGACCTGCTTCCAACTCAATACGATAGATTCGATTCCCTATGTTCGTGATCCCCGGGTTCGCTGGTTTGCATTCGCCGTTCTATAAGAACTCAGCACTTCCGAGTTAGCCGCTGAGATTGGCCTCGCTTCTTAGCAGCTGCCATCCATTATGGCATTCAGTTATCTTACCTGCATGTCCAATCGTTCAGTTGCTTCATAACTTCATTCCATTCTGTAGTGAAAGACTTGGCACAAGACCACTAGTTTATAGACGAAGAAAGCAGCACTTGAAAGCATTCCTAAACCACTAGGAAATAGGCTACGCTTGATCGTGGAACTTGATCATGGAGTTTTTCTTTAAGACTACCATACCAATAGCTGCACACGGGCTTACCAAAGATCATAGGAAAGAAGAACCGAAGGTGATCTTCCTCAGTACGTGGGTAGACAGAAAGGGATTACTAACTACACTTGACCATAGAAATAGAGAAGATATTTTCAATAGTAATATACGCGGACTTGCTAGCAGCACCCAAGACCGAAGACTCGTAGGCGCATATCCTCATAAAAGGGCTTAAGATTTCAGATATTGATGGTCGTAAATACACGTCGAGATAGACTTGATCTGACCTTCACTACTCGCCTTCACTAGAGGGCAGGCTCAGAAAGAAGACCAATCGGATTACCAATATGGGCTAGCTAAGACAAGGCAATGAAATTGAAAGCAAGGAAACTCTATCTGCCGGGTCGAAAGTCGTAAGGAAGGCACCGGGTAAGCAGCTAACATAAACGACTACCGTACAGCGCATCCCGTTGTTGGCCTGAAAAGACTAGGAACTTCGAACCAACTACCAGGAACCTACTTCACTCGGGCCTAGAGAACATGCCCAGCTTATCCACCACTACCTTTCGAGCGAATTGCAGAGCTGGCCCTTCCCGGATTTGCACGATAGTCAGCTATGCTAGCCCAAGTCCCTTTACTTTAGCTGGGTATCTCATTGATTCACCATCCCTCGAGGCGATGGGCAATAAGGAGCCGAAACCATGGGTCTAGAACCCCCTCAAAAAATATCCCCATCCGATTCAGTGGAAGCTACAAAGCAACCTTCTGACTCTGCATCCCCAGCGGAGCCGAAGGATCAAATTCATTGATTTCGATAACCGGAGAAGGGAATAAAGTAAGACCAGACCTCTTCTCTTTCCCGCGATCAACAACAAAGGAAGCCGCAGATCCCTCTCCCTCTTATTGTATCGTTCCAGCGAGTGAAGCATCTCATCTCTGGATCAGTAAACAGAGAAGGGAAGTACTCACCATCGGACCCCCTGGCCCCGGTGGGCCAAATCATGGAATGAGATCCTTGGTATCTAGCAACGATAGAGAACCAGGAAGTCTCTCTCTATCTTTGTATCCATCCATGGCTACCAGAACCCACGGGAGAAGCCCAACGGCTGCTATGAACCTCTACCTGGATCCGGACCCATAGCAATGAGATAAGCAGCTAACTCAACATCTTCTGGGCATCCGATGCCATCTCTTGTTCCCCAGCCCCTCTGACTACCCAGGATCTGACGCCAGGGCTACCCGAGCATCTCATCTCAATATTCTCTTCCATCTCCAGCTGGATCCGCTCGAGGGGAAGTACCAGCTGACGAGAAGATAGAAGGAAGTAATCGCCTCCATATCCAAGTCCGTTGAGTCCGTAGCACCCGCAGCAGTAGCTTATTCAAAAGGTCAGGGGGTTGGCTTATTGGTGATTAAACGAAACAAAGGGCTGAGACTTTTTCAGTAGGTAGGGAGGATGCCTCTTTTCCGTTCTAAAGAGGCTACATGGCCTTCGATTAGGACTTCCATCCAAGTTAGCTTTATGCACGCACCGATCTACCTGATCCATTATGCAGAGAAGCCTTCTAAGCCCGCTCTCGGGTCACGTCTTTCAATCCCTTAAGTTCTTGCCCGCTTCTCTGGCGAGGAGCTTTATTTGCTGTCTTTTTGCTATCGCGCAGTCTTCCTTCCATAGGGAAATCTTGAATATGACTCATATGTTTGACTAATGCTCCTATCGTTACAGATAGTCAAACTCCGATCGTAGAATAGAAAAGGTCGCGAGTATTTAAAGTGAAGCAGGTTCATTCACCGGCCGATACGCTGACAACGCGGAAATAGAGCTCTGAATCAGTCGAGCAGCAGGTGATAGGAAGATCATAGAGGTGAGTTAACGTGCTGGTTCTAGCCTCGCCCTTTAATTGAATGATTGGACTAGCTCGCAAAATGCTCCTACAACTACTGAAATAGAGGTAATTGACCCGCACCTGAGACATTCGATTCAGCAATTGCTTCAGAGGAAGAAGCTGTGAAAGAAGAGATGCGAAACTTGAATCATCAAGATGTTCGTTCTGCGTAAACGCATCTTCTTGAGAGGTGTGTTCCAAGAGACAGAAATGAATCAGAGGTATAGTTTACTGTCGAAAGATATTCTTTCTACGACATAAGAAAGAATGGGCAAGAGGATCCCTTTAAGTAAGATAAGATGGCCACAAACAAGATAGAAGTTTTTCGTAGTCCCCCATTTACATATAGAATTTCAGTGTCGAAGCAAAAGAGTTTACTTGAAAAGGATTGGGAGAGATCCCCATTCTGTTGATAAAGCAAATTAGGCCAGCCCGAAGTCCACCCCGATATTACCAGAAATGGATAATCGTAGTAGTATACCTACTCGTAGGGGCACCTTCCGGACCAAGGCAATAGCAAACTCGCCCCACAAAGGGGCCCAATTCTTGTGTTTAATGTGAAGCTTGGCTTAGGCAAAGCAACCGGCAGTCTACTCTTATCGAGTACCGGGGCGAATCTCCCTGGGTTTCTATGTTCGGTAGCTATACTAGTAGTCACAAGTTGGGCTATACGATGGGTTCACTTCAACATCAAAGTTATGTCCGTACGTTTGGACATAGAAAAACTGAGCAAGTAGTAGGATTGGGTATCCGTGCAATGGCAATGCTTTGGTCTCTCACTGGACGGATCGAAAGGCATACGACAAAATGGTGAGGCAGATAGATCAAGCTTTCTATGGGGTAAGACCACTCATATCCGATAACAGAGATGTTGATAACTCCGAGATGGACGACCGGATCGTCAACGTCCGTTGACGAGCGACATATCTCCATAGCTCAGTCTTGTCCATCAACGAGAGCTGTCACGCTAGCGCTTGATCTCTTTCTGAGCGCTGTGCTCTATCTCCGTAGTTCCCTACAGCACCTTTGCTTGCTCTGCTCTCAGCTCAAGTAAAGTGATTGGGGAATACAGAATAGAAGGTTCATCCATGCTTTTAACAATCTCTACTGTTACTGGTTAGACCGACTTGCTGCCTGATTTCATTCCTTCCCTTCTGACTAGTAGCTTGCTTTTTAGTTTTGTTACAGACACTAAGAAATCCTTTCTTTGTCAAAATCGAGTTCTTGTCTCAATAGAGGAGAAGGGGCCTTTGATCCCTCATCCCGGATCTCATCAAGCTATGCTTCCCTGTCCTCAGTTTGCACCAGGAATCGAAGTTCCAAAAACAGACGAAATCACTATGGAACCGGACCTCCTCGCTGCCGCTCAATTCATTTCCAGGAAGAGGCAAATTCGCTTTTTGAGTAAGGGTGGGTTGAAAAGAAAAGGTGAAGAAGGAAGAATGTATCCGAACGAATGCATCGGCAGATTAAATGACCCCTTTTTTATAAATCCCCTCGTCACCTACTAGTGAGCCGGAAAGCTTAGGGACGCCTCTCGTTCCTCTTCCCCCATTTGACAACCAACCGTATCCCAGAATGTTCGGATGATTCTCTGGAACTAATATATGATTCAATACTAAAGAATGGGGATATATCGTTGGGAAAAGCAGAAGAAAAGGATTTCACGGGCAGAAAGGCGAAGGGAAGTTCGGAAAAGCCTAGCAGACGGGACTATCAACCCCTTTCTATTAAGACCTCGGCATCTTCCTTACCCCCCTACAAAAATGGACCCCTATTTTGAAGAGGAAGGCTCCCGGGTTCCGCATCTTAAAAAAGTGCATGATCAGATTGGAAGCACTGAGGTTAATTCGCAATGGGCCAACTCACCCAGCCATGATGCGCATGACAGAAGAGAGCGAGCAAAAAAAGGAGTTTCCATCTTGGATGAGGCTCACGTCAGGTCTTGAAGAGCAAGACTTTCTCCCCTATGTTGAACTTTATCTATATTACATTACCTTATTTTGGAATGCACGGGAAATTTCTGGTAGACCTGGACATGTTCCATGGCGCGAAGTCTCTTCTCATCTAATAGCTCTAATTGTGGGGATATATAAAAATATGCTCTATATCATCCACATCAAAATCTTTGTCAAGCTGGACCCTGATGAGGGATGGGAATGGCGGAATCCGTCTGCCCTTTTCTTCGTACGCAAGTAAGCAACTGGCCTTAGATTGTATCGAGCTACATGCCCTTAAGATGTTAGTTGCTACGGGCCAACAAATCTCCGACGAAGCTTAAAGCAGGCATCAAGAGCTAAGAAGGGGGCCAACAAGCCCCTTTCCTTTGAAGGAAATGCCTTAGAAAAGGACATAGAAGCAGGCCAACAAGTGGATTGAATCTTTTTTTCCTAGTAGCGAACCTTTGACTCGTTCCCGCAATCATCTCCTCCGGACCCTCGATAACCAAATCCCACATGTACTATCACGAGGAACTGGCTTTCACAATAACAATAAATAAAAGGAGTGCGCCGGGAAAGCCACTGGAGAGAAAGTCTCAGCATAATAGTGACCTGGGATGGGATAGATAGTCATACTGAAATCGGGAAGGTTAGCCCTCAGTTCTCCCTCCTTACAGGAATGGAATGGTTATTCTTCTTAGGAGCGCTACATGGATCTTTTTCATGGAGACGGACGGAATACTTTTTTCTCTCTTTCTCCGTCGATCTTCGCGGCTAAAGAGGAGATGTAGCTAGGGAGAGTCAGTTCAGTAGTTAAGGTAAGTCAGGCCCATTGCATTGGGGCCGTAAAGCAGAAGGCTAAACGAAATTCCAATCAATAGAAAGCCTCAACCAGACTGGAACTACTCCATTTGGACTGGAAAACAGGACGAAGGACCGATTCAACCACAAAGCATTTGAGGAGTTGTGAGTTTTTCTATTTTGACTTGCCTCCCGCCGTGATCGAATAAGAATGGGAATGGATAAGAGGCTCGTGGGATTGACGTGAGGGGGTAGGTGACGGCAGTGAAATGCACTAAAAGTCCTTACGTTCGAAAGAAAGAAGGTATGGGAAATAGGTTATGTAGGCCACACCTCTTCCTAGGTTGTTCGATCACTAATTGCCAAATCAAGGTATTCCTTTCAAAACATCCATAACGGCACTCTTGCCGAGAAAGCCCTTCCACATACATCAAAGGGAACGAAAGATTTCACTGACCCCACAGGCCTTTTTTGCTATCAAACGATAAGAATTCCTTATCGCCAATGATGCTAACCATACCTCACTTGCCTTTGCTGAGTGAATGGTTCAATTAAATCATACCAGCCCAGACATGTATCAAAAACCAAAACCAATCACGCCACCGGATGACCTAAAGATTGCGTGGTTACGCCTTAGGAACCGGAGAGACATATGAATCTCTTTCCTTTAGACAACTTCATGTATCAGAATTCTTCTTTATAACCGAGAGATAGGATACCTATGAATGAATGCAATTCCGCCAGTCATCTGTCAAACCTCTCGCATTTAGGAAATGCTTTCAGGAAGACTGCCCAAAGATCGCTGGAAAACCTCCTTCTTACTTTCTTAGCGCTAGATCCGTCCTGAGCATGCTTGGCATCGCCAACATTATCAATCAGAGTCAGATTCCTTTACCAAAGCGGGACGGCTGGAGAATTCTGTTGAGTTAGAGTTCTATATCTTAAAGGGCTGGCTAGAGGACCCCTTTTAAACCGGGTTCTGTCACTCCTAAATAAGGTTTTCAGAATCGTAGACTTGGGAGTGTAAGCTAGAGCAGAGCTACCTATCTTTGGCGAATTTGTCCAACCGGAGATCGTAGTCTCGTCTCAATCTTCTTTCTTATTCGAAGAGGCACTTTTCCTTCATAATTGCCCAATCCTGCCGCTATCGTCTTTAGTCTCTAAACCCTCGTAAGGCCTCAAATCTGAAGTCATCCTCTTTGATTTTTTCATCCTTACAAATTAGAAGAAGAAAGAAAAGCAAGACAGTCAGTCTATCGACTTCCTTTAGTGGAACTGGTGGCTATCTAGGTCAATTGAATCTTAGCCAGTTTCTTATTTGTTCGAAAAGAGCTAGTCCGACTCGACTGTCAAGCAAAGATCGTTGGCTTTTTTTTATATGCGTTAGGTTAGCAGCTAGAGTCAGAACTGAAACTGGACTAATTGCGTAATGTTGACCCCACGGAGCGGTAGCGAAGGGGACAGCAAATGGCTTTCAGCTCCTCCACTTTATGGCTGCCGCTTCTAGCTCTGGCACTCTGAATATCGGGTATGATTCTGACTTTCTTGCCCTGCCACTCTCACCTCTTCCGAAAAGACAAGCTTACCTCGATCTGTCATTACATATGATATATCGAGAGTTCAGGACCATAACGTAATTCATTTAGAGAATGCCGATGAGTCAAAGTCAAGTAGATCTAGTTCCGAGATCTGGAAAGCGGTGAATACAGTTAGTGAAGTTAGACCGGAAAGTGGAGTATCTTTGGAAAAGAGGTAGGCCTTAAGTTCTAGCTTAGATAGCTTAGACTGAAGAGTTGTAGCTTTGCTTTCTGAAAGAGTCATTTTCTCGTTATTAGAGAGAAGCAGAAGCCTTAGAAGGGAGCATGCTGGGTTGGTATTACTAATATCTTAGATACTAAGTTCAAATAGAACTGCCAAGAAGTGGATTTCCCGCAAGGAGAGAGAAAGTAAGTAGGGAAAGCTATCTACCTTATTTTGTGAGTAGTGGACTAATCTTTCTCGGCCTCCGGAGCAGCGTACTAGTTATAAATAAAGGACGAAATTTCACTACCTCGAAGGATAAAAGATCGGAACCAGACTCTCTAAGTAAGAAGGGTCTCCTACCGATAAACTACAGTCGCCCCCTCTCCCACATCAACCCTCTACAGTAGCAGAGTCCCGCCAGTTCACTTCCTTGAATTCTTAGTCGAGTAAGCCTACCAATAGCGGGAGCAATGTCCAGTTCAACCTTTAAGCTGCATAAAGAGCAGGTCCAACGGAACCACACCTCCTATTGAGAAAAAGGGAACTTCCTAATAAAAGAGAACAACGTGTTCAAACCAAAGCTCCTAGATAAAAAACATAGGAAGACTTGGTTTACTGGTCTTACATCGCTCCTAGAATTGGATCCGATCCTAGCCTAGCTTCAAGTCGTTACGCGAGAGGGTGTAGATGCTGCTCGATCGAGCCAAGTAGTCTAGTCCCTTTCTGCTCATAGTAGCCTTTACTATTCATAATGGCAAATACCCCTGAAACTAGAGTTGCGGATTCTACTCTTGAAGTGAGTGACTCAAGATCTGCAAGGACTGAACCGAGCTTCCTCCTCCACTGGATCGAGTTCACTTACGCTTTCCCTTCTTCACTCACGCGCATCGATCTGCGCCTAGATACCTTGCCATTAGATAGCCAAGACCTTAACGCCCTTGCTTGCGACCTTTCCTTGATTGCCTTTCTTCCTTTCGCTCCGCATCCGCACCTTACCTTGCATCTAGAATCGAATCTATGACATTCGAATTTTTAATAAAGTCGCCAGCTCGGTCTTCCTACAACTAAGGCAATAAGGCATCCGCGCCTTCCTTGTTAACAGATTTAGCTAACGGAAGCACAGTGCTAAGTCAATCCCGGGTAGGAAGAGTAGCTACGACCTATAGAACCCACTGAGCCTCCTCCCCGAAAGGAAGATCTTTTCTTATCTACTGGGCAAGCTCTCGGATATCATTCCTCTTGGCCCGCACTTGCTCATCCTATTTGAGGTGCTGAAGAAGTGCCCCCTGGTTCGCACTTGGTTGACTCTTTCACTCTTTACACGAGAGGGTCGAGGTTATCGTTAGATAGGTTGAGGAAGGAGTTGGTAGCAGACAAGTCATTCAGCAATGAAACTTCCATGGCGTAGATTGACCTTTCACGAATCTGTCTTGAAGAGTGAGATCCGAATGGATAAGGTGCCTATCTCTACACGTCCACAATGAGATCAGAAAAGCAAAGAAGGTCTCTCGAGCCTTGGTATGGTCCACTCGATGAGTATCCCTTGAATTGATCTTCAAAATTGTAAACAGAAGGTCTTACTCCCTACCGTTGAATGCGTGTGGTCAACTGTGTAATCGAGGATCTGAAAGAGTTGACTGACTTTCATGGTTAAGGTTCGAAAGAAGAAGAACCAACAAGATAGGTTTTTATTCCTCTCTAACTAACAGGAGAAGCAGAACATGTAGCTTTTCATCCTTGTTTGATCATCCTATCAGTCCAGTCATGGTAACGGATTTAGTATCTATATTTCGGTAGCTGTTTGTGATCGAACAAAACAAGAGAAAGATATATCGTAGTAAAGTAGAGCTAGACTGCATGATTGGCTTGTAGGAGAAAGATAAGAAAGATTTTAGCCAAGACGGGCTTGATTTCTGCCTCTGCTATTGGATGTCATAGGGTAGCTCGCGGATTCGTCTTCATTGCGCACTAGCAGGTCAGTGGGAGTAAGAAAGTGTTCCGTTAGTGTTCTCACTTGCTTGGTCATAGGAGACTTTCCTTTTCTTTCATCTTTCTAAGAGCAGTCTGTATGATCAAATAAGGGATCGATCAGACCGCTCCTGGTCTTCGAGCTAGTCATTAATGGTCGGCTTAATTCGTATCCTTTTTTTCGGTATGCCGCTCCGCAAACAAAGGAGCGAAAGTTTTCAGTCAATATATTTATATGTTCGTATTTTTTTGTGTACTCAAATTATCCTTCATTTTTTGGGGTTTTTCGCCCTTGTTAAGAATGTTCCAAAAGGCCTACGAATCTATTTCTTAATTATTGGAAAAATGGTTTGTCTTCTTGTTTTGTCCAAGTTCTTCTTTTCACTCGGCTATCTATTCATGGACGACCTTAGTCGTGCCATATCTCAATTCTATTCGGGAGGAATGTCTGGAGGGTTCAATTCTCCTCCACCCGGCCCCACAGACCATAATAGAATCTTGACTGATCCCAACAATCTACAAGAAGATCCGAGGGAACAGGAGTTCCCCGCCGTCGAACCACAAGGGAGCCTCAGTGGCTATAGAGAGGCGGTGAGTGAAGAAGAGCGTTCCTCTTTTAGGAACTTCATACAATCCCCCCAGTATCGCTCCGCGGAAAGAAGCATCGATCTGGCGACCGAAAAAGCTAAACAAATAGAAGAGCAAATGGAGCTGCACATTAATGCGAAAGGTGTCCATATCGAAGATAGAGAAGACATTAGGCGTGGTGTCAATGTATATCTCACAGATATAATGGCGAAAGAGCCACAAGCGCGGAATAGAAGTCTAAATAGAATAATAAAAAGTCTTCGGGATGGCGACGAGCGCTTTTTTCACCAAATATGGAACTATATTAAAAGAATGAGTGGCGTCAATGATTAATGAGTTGCAAACACACTTTCCGAGTTTGGTGTTTCTGGTTCTACCTTTTTCTTAGCAACTGGCTTTCATGGTTTTCATGTGATTATCGGTACTCTTTTGCTTGGTTCGAGGACCCGATGGTCAAAGGAAAGGGGAGGTCCTGATTCCGGGACGGAGCCGTATGACGCGAGAGTGTCACGTACGGTTTCTTTGAGAAGGGTGTGATACCACCACCTATCAGGCCCGACGAGCGGTCCACGGAGCTGCATCCCTACTCACCTGGTCCATGCACATCGCTCTCTCCAGGAGGTTGGCCGCCTATCCTAGATCTTCCCATTTCCAAGAAGATCCCCGGCTCGATCTGGTTTAGTATCAAGGTGATTCTGTTTCTGTTCCTATATATATGGGTCCGTGCAGCATTTCCACGATATCGTTATGATCAATTAATGGGACTTGGCCGGAAAGTGTTCTTGCCTCTATCATTAGCTCGGGTAGTCGTCGTTTCTGGTGTTTTAGTCACCTTTCAATGGCTCCCTTAATTATGTACGAGGAATTGCCATCTTTACTAATGGGAAGCGGGCTACTCCCCGAAAATGCCCCGCCCGTAGGTTCCTTTGTCGTTGGGGCCCAAAATTGCACACTTAGGGCCGGTCTCTTATTTAAGACAAAGAAGATGATCACCCTACTGAGCTTGAAGGTTAGAAATAGAAAGGGGGTTGCAGATAGCACCCCATCCACAAGCAGAAATGCCAGTTTAGGGCAATAGATTGACTTTCCACACGGAAACTCGCTTTCTTTCCAATGCTTTCCTTTCAATTGCTAGTGGTTATTTCGGAACCAACCTTCTCACTTTGCCAAAGTTGGTAATTCGACTTTCTAATGGAAGTACAATTAAGGCACCTTTAGATACCCGTCCTAGTGGTGACACCCAAAGATGATTTGGGGCAGGCCTGATGCCTACATAAAAGCAGAAAATGGACGAACTGTGGATGGCCTTGTTGCGACTTGTTCTTACCGGACTTTCCTTCTGAAAGCAGAGATCCACGTATACTTGACAACATTAGAGAAAATATCTTTCTCTAATTATAGAAATATTAAATTATCTTTTATTAATTGCCCTTCTGCTCTCACCGGCAAAGGAAGAAAGATTTTATCCAAAGTTCGCTAGGGTTCCAAACCGAGTTGTTCTACTTTTTCTAAATTTTGCTTTGGAGGAATGTTGAAAGGCTTTATTAGGGTAACATACATTTCCGGAGTTCAGAGAAGACTCATTTCAAGCCATCTCTGCGCTCTGCTTACGGCGCCTATCCGAATAGGGTGTGGCTGGATTTCATCTTTATCTATTATCCACTACTTTCGGGTCAAGAACGTAAGGAGAGTCTTTTCTTTTCACAGTCCATATATACTTAATGAAGAGCTAACGTTTCAAGAATGAAGGTTTGGATTACATTGAAAAGGCGGTAAGGGGCAGGCTCAATAGATAGGGAATGAGTGGGCAGGACAGGGAAGAACGTAAGTTCCCATCGCAAATGCCAAAAGCATGTGCTATGCCAGTTAACGTGAAAGTGGTACTTTCAAGATTCCTTCTTTTTTGCTCTTATGTTAGAAATAAAATGAAGGGTCGATGAGTGAAGAGTTTTCTTTTATCTTATTTTTTTAAGACACCCGAAAGTATAGATAAGGGATGCTTACAAGTCAGGATGTTGAATGCTTGCTCGAACCAACCTGTCCTCCCTGACTTCTTCTTTCTAAAATAGCGGCGGTCGCTGGTCTTAGAAGCAAGGCTATTGGTTCAACTCTCGGGGTTTAAGCGGAAATTCCCAGCTTTATTAACCGTCAATCACTTTTTTGAGATGGCGTTGAAGACTAAACGTAAATGGCAGACTCGTAAGAAGGCTAGGGTGTCGCAGCTGGAGAGGAGACTTCGCTGGACCGAGAATGAGCATCCGAAATACAAGCACGGGAGGATGGGCTAGGGCTACTAAATCGAGGAATTCATCTCGAAGAAGAATCAAATAAGAGTCCCGGCCTTCAACCCGCTTTTCTGCCTATGGCCGAGTCATAAACTATATCTATCACGGTGGAACTTCAAAAAGCACTTTTCTCAGAACTGAGACCTGGAGCCTTCTTTCCCATCATTTGAAATCAACTTTTTTGTGTATTAGAAATTGCACCATGACTAGTTCACTACCCCTCTGATTATTATCATCAGCTGAAATATGAATGGTAAAAGGAAGAGCAACCTCTCCCATATGCGTCTCAATTTCTTTCATCTTTCCCTCACCCACCGGTCGAAGAAAAGGGTTCCAAACCTGGTCAACTACCTACCTACTTCTCTCTCGATTTGGTTGATCGCAAGCAAGCTACCTTAGCGCAGCGCTCACACCTGAATATCTCGTACCGAACTGGCTATTACGACCTGAGCTAGCTTGGATTGACAGTTCATTCCTGGCTGGAATCAATGTCTCATTTTATTTTTCTTCGTAAGGCTCGAGAGACCTTCTATACTATCTTTTGGTGGTCTGTAGAAATGGTAATGCTATCGAACCCCGAGCATCTTCTTTTTGATCTGCAAATGGAAAAAGGGTTCCAAACCTATTACAGAAGAAAGTCTTTCTCTAAAGTTCAGTTGCAACCTTGGTTGGATCCAGCTATGAAAGAAGCCGGCTTTACAAGCTAAAAGTGAATAAACATCTCTTATAATTGGGATAACGTGCCTCCACATTCTAAGAAGGTGGAACAAACTCAACCATAAAGAAGACGAAGTGGGCGATGACTGAATGAATATGAAGTAAAGAACCCGCTTCTAACCTCGTTTAACACCATGTTTCCTCCGAAGCTTTCATCTGAGTAGTCACTACGCCCTACCCTATCGCTGAGTCTTTTGAAGTGGTTTCAGTATCATTTCCATCCGAACCACTGACTTATTAAGTTAAGAGAAATATGCGAAGATTCCATCTGGAGCCGAATCACAGAACAAGTGTTTCGGAGATCTTTGACCAATCCTTTCCTCTGGATTCATTGTCTGCTTTGGATTTTCTCAATTGCATCGACCTTTCTTTTCTAGGTGAATCAGATCTCAATCTTTTTTCTTTCATATTAATGGTTCCCAGCGGCTTCTTTGTTAGTAGTGCTATTAAATCTATAGATTGAAGGGCCGCGCCCGTCTGCTTATCCGTTGCTCTGATCCGTCTGTCGTTCCTCTGTAGCATGTGGTCGAACCTATTTTAAAGATCCTGCTGCCCCAAACGCTGCTATGGCCTTCTTGCCGTGAAAGTGAAAAGAGCTTAGAAGCAGCATAGCCTCGAACCAGGATTGAGAGTTTTTCTTCATCATCAGCAGCTTCTATACCCACCTAAGATGGAAAAGACAATGTTCGAACCGGGATCTTTGATCCTCCGCCCAATCTAGACTATCACTTTGGTAGTGACAGACTAGCCCATATAAGGTACAACCTAAGACGGAACTATTTTCATCGAGATGTATTTGATGTCTTTTTTTTTTTAAGTTCGCCAAGGCGAATTCACCCTTAAAGCTTGCTTTCTCGCTGTTGCAGAAAAGGGGGATGCTCTAACTGAGAATTCAAGGAAGACTTGTTCCAACGCCCATTTCTTGCTAATGATGTGATGATAGAAGCACTCTCTCTCCTTTTTCTGTTTAGCCATGACAGACACCTTTATGTATGCCATTTTGAGACACCAAAAAGGAACAGAGTCTCAATCTAGATTTGTCCCAACTACCAACTACCTCGAATTAAACCCAAGCCCCTCTTCTAGAGCTGTCGGAACTAAAAGAAAGAGAAGGGCGGCTCTTCAATTACCGGGGTACATCTTCATTCGCGATTCATGATAGATCAAGGGACTGACATAAACATACACAAGCGGACTAGCTTAGTCTTCTTTCTTTACTTTATTATTCCTTATACGGTCAACACAATCTGAATCGTTCAGAGCCACTTTCTAACGATTGCATTTTTCATGCTTGACTAGTACCACAGTCTATGCATTGCCTTTTATCGAGAGAAAGACCAACCATCAATCACGAGATTTCTTGTTCTGATGTCTAAAACGTGAAAATGAAACTACTAGCAAGCGTTCGGATTCTTCTGATGTGCAACATCTACATAGGAAAGTTTCTCCCTTAACAGAGGTGTCGTAAGTCGCCTCTTTCTACCCATCCGCCCAAGTAAGATAGTTCAATCACTTTATTTGATAAGCAATAAGCCTTTTGCTACAGCTCCGGAGCTGCCAGCTATAACATATTACACCTACCTATACCTATTAGTTAACGGACGCTTTCACACCGTTGGTTGCTACTATTCATTTCATACTCGACGAGACGATCCTATTGCCGGTGTAGTAAACGAAGACGAAGCACGATCTTATTTCTTTTATACTTCCTTCAGCTTTCGACCTTCCCTAGGTAGATATCCATGAAGTAGCTTTTTCAACTTAAGTGAATAGATCCGTTATTTCCTATTGTAGTGGTTCCCTAGTTATCCATGTCATTTTCTTCGAAAGAATGTGTCCTGAAGCCATCGCAACTTACCAGACAAAGCCAAGACGAACTCCTTTCCATGGCAAAAGCAAGGAGCATCGCGATACGCACAAGAATTTCAATGAAAGACGCTCAGATGTATCCTTTCTTTCAAGTGCGGCTCTATGCAAAGGTTATTAAGCCACCTATGTTATGGTTATGTAAGGGTTTAGTGATCGACATGTGCTTCAAAACTCCTTGTTGAGCCCCCTTCAAATGGGCGAATCTAAGATCAAAGTAGTTGAAGTGTCGCTTAATAGAGCTTTGAACCAGTTTGAACCGCTTTGGTTGAACTCGATAAAGCCTTTCTGTAAACCCAGTTTTCTTGCCAAGGCTTTTTTTTTTTTTCTTCGATAGGTCAATCATCCACTCTTGAATGAAAGGTATACTATCGGATACAATTGTTCTATGTTCAAGCAATTGGTATCATTGGATCCTTCCGAAGTAGGCGAAGCTTGAGTTGCTGACCTGAACGCTTTGGCTCTTTGCTAGACAGCAGCAGGAAAGGAAGCATCAAATTGCATGTGAATGATTAGGGTTCTGACTCTAGAAGGGAAGACAACCGAATAGGTTGTTAAGGTACCCTAAGGTGCGAGGCCTGGTTGACCTAATTCATATTGCCCCTTCTCAGACTCGTTCGATAACTGGAAAAGGTATGAAGTTCCTTAGGGCTAGGCTAAACCTTGCTTGCCTTTCTTCCCCTTCCCATGGGTACTGAAAAAGTCCTTGCTTGTAAGGCCTACAGCCTATCTCCTTTTATACGATTAGGATACCCACCAAATCAGAGTAGGCAAAAGCTTGGAAAAATTCTCTAACTCTAGTGCGGAATAAATTATGAAAGAAACTTATGATATCTTGTTGACGGGTGTGAAAAGAGCAAGCAAATGACATTTCTATATATAAAGAGAAAACGGGGATTACCGTTCTTATGAAGTTGGTCAAGTTCTTTTCCTTAGAACCCATTTTGCTTATGTAATACTCTAGCGTCAACCTCTTCCTCCAACGCTTTAAAGGCGCCCTTATTTATTTCCAGGGAACCGTTCCGTCTTATTGCGACGACCAAGCCTAAGACCCGGATCTTTCGAGTGGATCAACTGCTTTAGCAGCTGGGCACTTCACTGCAGAGCATCCAATTCCCAATTAATCTATTATGCTTTCTTCCTCGCTTTCTTTACTGGTGTGTCTAGGTGAGTCTGAAATAGTATGGGTTTCCTTTATAAGTAAGCTAGGTCAATGCCAATTGAATCTACATGCTAAGTTGACCCTCCTTTTCCTTTTTTAAGGCTATGTCAAATACGGTGAGCTGAGGTGCTAGAGAGTTCCTTGAAAAAGGGGTGGGCAACTCAAGTACGATTGAAGGGGTTAAGTCGAATCTGTCTGGCCTCGCTTACGCGCTTACACCAACAACTAAAGATGCTTAAAGATCAACCGCCGGGACAAGGGGACTAAACTGAATCAGATAAAGCTATTTGGTCCCTAACCCCAGCCGAAAGATCAGCCTCTTCAAGAAAGTTATCGGCTCTTAAAGGCACACCAAACTCTGGTTTAAAAGCTAATGGGTTTTCATCCCTTTCTTCGGAAACCTCTCAAAGAGGACATTCTTCACCCCTATAGGAATCCCCCTCTAGAGGGACCGTCAACGTACGCTAAAGGATCCTTAGAACTAATTGTCTGGGTCCCTGGCATTGATCCGCCCCGCCCCGCCGCTAGCAGAAGCTAAGCGCTTGAAAAGCGCGCTAAGAAACCTTGCTTCTGTCGGCCTTTCTGTGCAACAGTCCACCAGTAGCGGAAGAGAGGGTTACCGTACATACAAGAGTCTTCCAGTTCTTACGGAAGCTCTTTCTTACCAGTCAAGTAGTACAACAGCTCTATCTTACAGCCCGGCGCGGCGGGTCGCCTTTTGAATTCAGTAGATGGAAGAGACTATTAAATAGATAAGGAGTAGGTGAGTGAATGAGTCCTCACTGACCTGAGCGATTTCGATCACCTAGCAGGCCTTTTATTTGGTAGGTAAGATCGCCAAAGCGTATCATCAGATTTGGCTACGAAGGAAGGAACTCGAAGTGAAAGGGCACCGTGCAAGACAACGATAGTTGGCCCTCTATCATCTTCTATCTGGTAGACTTGGAAAAAGGGCCCCGACTTCTTTCCAGAATTAGAGTTCGACCGCAGCTTCCCCCCCTTTTTTGGGGGGGGATCAAGTTAAGTTCCTTGCCAACTGCCAACTATCGACTCCGATCTCTTTTCATTTGTTTTGGGTATTACCAAACCTAGCCTAGCCTTTGTCAATCACACTAAAGCAGAGCACCCAATTATGTTATGGAAGAGCCTCCTTAACTTAAGGGTGGGTTAGCTTAGTCAATCCGGCCCGAGACGCGTTCGTTGACAAAACCGCCGTAGGAATTCCGACTTTTCAATAGAGCGGAGGCGAACTGAGATCAACGAGAAAGAGGCCCTACTCACTACAAACGAATACACCACAAGATCGAACTGCACTCATGCCTCCACCGCATCAAGTTGCCCGCCCTCCATTCTGATTGGTATATCATGAAAAAAGAAAGCCCACCAGGCGCACTGCGCTTTCCCTTGCCCAGATGTTTGCCTTTCTAAGTCAAGTAATGGTGACCCGCCGAAGCCTGGAGCTTCGTAACATGTTGACGAAGACCTCCGAACTGAGGGTTCGGTCAGTAGAAGGGACTACTTTGTCTCCCCGGAAGAAGAATAGCCCCGCTCTCTAGCCGACTGATCCCCTTGATCATATAACTGGGAGGGAACGTGTCACATTAGAGGTGAACGATCAGAGGTGTCCTCTAATCACCACGATGAGACAGGTCCTTCTTTTAGTAGACTCAGCTATGAATATGAATGAAGAAATGAATGCCGGGCTCTTTCTTTCACTGCTAACCCCAAGAAGTTTCTTAATGCTGAGACTTTCGTCGAGCCCCGAGCTTGTGGTCCTCCTTTGAGTGTGGATTCAATTGGATGAATCTGTCAAGTCAAGGAAAACGTACGTAGCAGCAAGGATGGTGCATCGCCTATTTCTCGTTCTCGCTCGGGAGCCAAAACGAACACGCCTGCTACCTACTGTACTGGACCTTCGACCAGGCATTCTACCTTTGTCGAATCGGAACCAAGCATTGCGCTCGAACAGTTGAGCGGCTGGAAAGAAAGACGACCTCACCTTCTCGTAAATGGTGTCAGTGAGAGCCATTTTAGTATCCCCCGTTGACCTTCTTTTGTAGATAGAATCTTCAATGAGTGGAAACAAGCACCCAACCTAATAAAGGGGCTTGTTGAGTAAGGCCGGCTTTCGAGCCCAAGCCTACGTTTGCTTAGTAAGCTTGAGCGCATCTTTCTCATATCAAGGCTTTCTTTGAATTTTCAATAAGGGGCGCGTTAGCTAGGCCGTTTTCTTGCAGGAGTGCTAACGCGCGCCCTTACGTTTTCTTCGCTTGCTCTGCAGTACGAGCCTCATACAGAGCCGCGCTCCTTTAATATGATGAGAAGAAGGGAAGGGGGGCCACCCTCTTTTCCGCACCAATCCTTATTTCCTACTACATCTTTTTTTGGGTGTATAGCTCAGTTGGTAGAGCATTGGGCTTTTAACCTAATGGTCGCAGGTTCAAGTCCTGCTATACCCAAGTCTTTCTCCCTTCAAACGGTGTCTATCCATCCTGTTTACTTTCTCGCTTTGCAGGTTCTGCCCCTAGCTAGTGTGCTCTAAAACCATTTCAATTGAGGAGCTAAACTTAGGTGGGGCGGCGCTGTTCTACCTTTCTCTTTCTAAGTCATTCCTGAAGTCAGCAAAGTCGGCTAGTCGCATTCCACCTCCAACTCACCTATTTTCTCTCTGGCGCAGGCACACCCCTCCATAGCCTCGAAGCATAGGGAAGATGGCCGGATCACCGTCTTGCAAAGATCGGCAATGGAGTGATTGGGAATTGGCAGCGATGATGGGAGAACTGAATCCTATCAAATCTTTCCTTTCTCCCTTTGCTCCGTGGGAGCTTTTGATAGAATCATTGCAGGAGATTCAAAGACCTTAACGGCTCACGCTTTTTCTTTGATCTTTTTTATGCCACTTTCGTCATTGAGCGAGACCCACCTAAGTCAAATAAAATAGCTTTGCTGACTTTCTCCTTCCTTATCGAATAGCCTGGAAATAGGCTTGCCCTTCTAGCCGGTAACCTCGATCAACGGTAAGAACGCATCTAAGAAGTGGGTAGCTAGCCCCGCCGGCTCTTCTCCGCGGGAATTCGCCGTCCTCTTCGCGAACATTGGCAAGTAGCTAAGCTCGCCGTAGGGCTTAGGAGCGGTTAGCGCCCAAGAAGACTAGACTGACTTGATTGGAATAGACATAATAGAATAGTAGAATTGAATAGCAAAGCCCATAGTCTCATTTCAGACTAATTACTGCGAAGGTCTCGGCAGGGTATGAAAGAATCGAAGAAGAAATAGATGGGATAAGACCGGTAGTGGAAGGCGAGATGTAGACCATTCTCAAAGGCAGATCTACGTGTGTAGCAGGGTCGTCAGCTTATCCCCTTATTCGCAACTGGCTCTCGAGCCTGGCTCCTGCTAAATATGCTCTCGCTCGTGTCGCTAGACCCCTTCTCCATCTGTTTAGAATTCTATTAGTTCTGAAATTCTTAGATAAATCCGTATGAAAGCTTTTCTATCAACCGCTTACCAAAGCTACTACCTTTCTATCTAACGATTTTTTCCTAGGAGCGAGGCTTAGATCGAACAGAGAAGTTTGATGCTCGACCGGGTTCGAAAGAGGCTGCTAAAGGAGGGTGGTCGTAAGTATGCCAGCGAAGGTAAGGGTAGAAGTGGTGGATCCCATTTCAGTAGTCGTATGGCGGCCTATACAAACTAACTACTTAAACTCTGGCTGGAACTGAAGTCTCCAAAAAGTGAAAACCAGGTTCCAAACGTGAGATCCAGTTCTAAAGAAAGTACTAAGGAAGAAGCCAACCAACTCCCATTGTTGAAAGAACGGATGTTGTTGTTTATTAAGAGAATATGCTCACCGAAGTCAGCTCAACGCCCCTATCTCTTTGATGAATGTGGTATCGAGGCAAGGAGCCGATTAGCTTCCTTCGGGAAGTGCAGGGAGCTTTGAGCTAGGCTGCTGCTACAAATGCTTGCTGTCGAGCGTGCCCCACCCCAACAATAGCGCCCTCTTAGTAAGCAGCTTGCGGCGCTTCCCACTATGATTGATTGATGTCTTTTTTCAATCCATTTATTTAACACTTTCCTTTCTTTTTATTAAACCCTGTGTTTTATTGTGAAGGTAAGAGGGTGCTGTTACGGTAAGGCTTGAAAGGGTAAGGTTTGAGAAGGTCAGGGACGGAGGAGTAGGAAGGGCTAAGAAGAGGAGATTAGTAACCAAGGACCAACGACGATAGCTAGGAGATAAGGTTGGAGGTTCAGGTTGCTTCCCCAAGGTCCAGTGATTAACAGCTTGGCTTGTTTACGCTTTTCAGACCGTGCTGGGCTGGGATCCTTTCATTCATTCATTCATTCAATATGTGAGTTCCTCTTTATGAGCGAAGCATTAGATAAAGTCTCGTTCACCAAGCGTGGAAACCGAAGGCTATGGAATAGTTTAGTCACTGGAAGGATAGGCAGTTGGGGACAGAGGGCATGAAAGAGTTACTGACCTGGCAATTCCCATGGCTAATATTCCGATCGAGATTTCTGCTGGCGGACGGGCGGGGGAGTTCCTATGTTAATGTGGATTTTCCCATGCAGGTTGACTTTCTTGTGGCTTTCGAGGGGACAGAAATGCTCGCTTACTTTCTTGATGGTGTTACGGACCAAAGCAAGGAGATTTCTAACCGAAAGAGAATATCCTTATTTACGAACGAGACTTCATCTAAGTGAGTTTATGAGCTTGACGAATCCCTGAAAGGTAAGGTTACTGAGACGGAAAAAGGGTTAGACCCATTAACGGAGTAGTAGTTTGGGGCTTTCAAGCTGGCTCTTTCTGGCATGGACGTAGGGAAAAGTACAACATGGAAGGCTGTGACGGAACATAGTATTTACACCTAAACGAAAGAGGCTTTGTGAATTCTTCTTCACTCCAGTCTTGTTCAACTTATTTAGGTAAGCACTAAGGGAAGGGCCCAGTCAGTAGCCCATTCGTTGACAATGGAAAACCGGGTTTCCAGGTAGTGGTGCCTCTTGGTCCAGGTCTTTCATACATATAATTGTGTCAAAAAGAGAGTGTCGAATGAGAAGGCTGAGCGCTAAACCTTGAGAGAGACATTCAGTGTCGTGGACTAATTATTACCACCCTGCTTTCTTTTCCTGATGCAAGATGCGCTGCTGACGCGAGATGGACTGCTGCTGTGAGAGAAACTTTTCCTAGTTTATTTATCCATCTCAAGAAGTCAATGAGAAAAGAATGGTATTCTCCAGTGGGGAGGCCTCCAAAGACAAGTCCGCAATGGAAGAAAGAAAGGGCCCTTCGAAGCGTGACAAAGAAATGCTGTAAATGAGATGACCTAGAATGCCGATCAATGATTGCTTTCAAGCCAGAGGCGAGGGACAAGAATCAGTGCGGAGGGATGATGTTGATGCTGGAACAGCTTATTCACCCGATGATCAAAAGAGATTCCCAGAAAACTAGGACCTGAGAGAGTCCCCGTTGGGAGGCGAATAAGAGATTCAGTTCTGTCTACTTGTGGTGTGCATGACCCGAACAAGGAGATGTCTAGCCAATCAGAGGAGTTGTTGCACAGCGTCCAGGGGCTTCCACGCCAGGAAAGAGAAAATGTCTTTCTTGATCTCATTTCCGGGTTCTATAGCTATATGCTTCACTTTGGAGATTGCATCAAAGGCCAAAAAATGGGAAGAGGAAAAGAAGAATATGTGAGACGATCAGGAGGACGAGAGATAAGAGAGGAGCGACGTACCTAAAAAGAAAGACTCGTCTATCCGCTAGTTCCATTTCCTTCTCAATGCCCGGATCGGCATGGATTACAAAGTGGATTTCTCCCTGTCGATTGACATGGCTGGAATAAGGAAAGGCGGATAAAAAACAGGATTGTCTCCGCTCTACTGTGGGTGGCAGAGTAAGAACATGTGGGGGGGCATTTTCCTGGGATTACCCCCAGAGAAGAAGTCGACTCATTGCATTGTCGTCGAATCGAAAAAAGGATGGGTTTAGCTGTGTCCTTAGGCCGACAATAAATAAAATCGTACAAAAGCTTAGATAGATGCTACATGCTACGAATCGTCTTTTATCTCCACTTTAGAAGCTAAATCACTTTGGTTGGAGGAAGAAAGAGTGCTAGCGCCTTGAGGTGAAATGAGAGAGATTCATGCTCATGATAAAGAAGTTATAAAAGCTCCTTGCGGATAAGGAAGCAAAAATGGTCAGATACCTAAAAGAGGAACTAATCAGAGCTAGACCTGCACTTAGGAGAAGAAAGAATCCTGTCTGACCGATCCTACCATGATTGAATGACTGAGCTATGCCATGCCATGGAGGAAGTCTTTCTCTGAGCATGGCGTGGAAGAACTCCAAGGCTACTGCTTTGGCTAAGCTGCTTGCCCGAAGCTCTGTTCCTATCACTCAAAAAAGAGACATCTTTCACTTACATGGAGATCTTTCGGTCTCAATTCCCTTATTTCAATCTGATGGTCGTTCATATCTTTTGACATGTCACTGAGCGATCTCCTTCCTATGGCAATGCAGAAGCAAAAGAAAGATTAGAGCAATGTCTCGCGGAACTGAATTCACCATATCGATGGAATCGAGTTCTCTCCTTGTCAACCACTTCTGATGAAGGAAAGCGATCGGAAAAAGGAAAGATAACTTATCTTAGTATAGTTGGAAAAGACCGACCTTAGCTATTGAGGTAAGATCTCAGACGAAGGAATGAAATATAAAATATGTATACTGACTCCTTACTACTACTTGAAACTTATCTACCCGAGCTATAATACAAACAGATAGCCTAGGATCAGCAATCGATCGGATAATCTGTTCAAGCAAGAGAATAAGAGCACTTCTTTTTCACTAAGCAATTCGATCTATGTGCCTTATCATCCCTAAAGACCTTACCATGTAACTAAAGAAGACTCCTTCACATCTAAGTCAAGAATAAGTCTTCCACAGCAGTAGGAAGACCTGACCAGTAAATAAGGTAATTGTGCTGGACGCTATATATTCATTACAGGGAATAGTCCTTCCTGAAAATATGCCAGGTAATAGGAAACATAATAGAATTGTACTGTAACTGGATGGAAACTCCCCTTATGAAAAAAAAAAGCAAGACAGAAGGGCTGGGAGGACAGACTGGTAAGGAGAAAGACTGGAACGCTCCCATCGATGAAAACTATTACACACTATCCAACTCCAGGTAAAGGCACTCCAAATGGATGGCTCGCCTTTGCCCTTGGAATCAAATATGCTAGCAGGAAAGCAAATAGAAAATAGGAAAGTCAGGGAATAGCCCTGGCCTTTAGATAGTTAGCTCCCTATTAAGTTAAGGGGAGGGCCCTAGGAATGTTAGCACATCATCTACGGTATTAAAGAGATTCATTTTGATTAGTCAGAGGTATTAAGAAAGAAAGGGGATTCTAATAGATAGTCCTCTAGACCTGTTAGCATTCTTATTACGGGTAGAACTAGTTCAGAGTGCAAGTCTGAGGGGAAGTCCCGGATATATAGGAGGGTACCATTGTAGGACCTATCCGGCGTAGCAAGCCATGGAGGAACCCTTTATAGTCTTGATGTAATTGGGGCTTGTAAATAAAGGATGGCATTCGGACTTGTAATGTAAATAAGGGGTCTCACTCAAGGTAGGGGTAATAAATAGTTCTAGTCAGTGTATTTCCTTCCTAACTGGCTTATGATTCTCATTTCCCTGATGGGAAAGAAAGATCCCTAGTTAAAGTTCCCTTCTCAATAGTCTAAGTCCCCTGGAAAGTGTGTTCCCCGAGTGTGATTTGAAAAGGGCCCAGCCTATCCCCTTTTGTAATCCCGCATTCCTATTCCATTCCCCCTAGTTGTGCTAGTTCCGTTCCCCTTCATCTAGTTATAGTGCTAAACCCGTGGAGTTCTATACTAGTCCTTATGGCTCTCATTCCTATATAATAGAATCCCTTCCTTCCATAGTAATAACTCTTTCCAGGGCTAACATGCACGTCTATCCAAAGGGTGCCGAGGAGCGTAAGGGTAGTTATCCCATCCCTACCAGGCCTTCTCCCAGAGAGTACGCAAGCAATCCAGTGATAAAGCAGGAAGCAAGGTCCTTGCCATTCGATGGTGGTCCAGGAAGCCAGTTCAAGCGGCGGTAAAAGGCTATAGGCTAACGATAAGAGAGATTTTTTGACCTGTATGTAGGAGCAGAATATATATGGCTTTGTAGGATTGCTCCAATAGACTTTCTTCCCTTCCCCTTGGTTTATTGCTAATTTCCCGATTTCCTTTACAGTAGTTGCAAGCTAAGAAGTCAAATAGTCAAGCAAAGCAGTAGTCTTGAAAATTGGCAAGCAGAAAGACTATCTCAAGCTCTATCTTTTAAGCCAACAGTCTCTCACACGCAATTCCCAGCGGGGTATGCAACTATAGCAGCTTTTTCAAAAGCAGGGGCTGGGGATATTTCAACACTTCCCGATTAGATCTTCGTAGTTCCGACCCGATGAAAGTGCTCAGTAGAATCCGATTCAGTCAGTAAGTACCCCGGTTCAGAAGAGGCGGTTTAAGCTTACAGGAGAGGGTAATACTCTTCACCGATCGCCAAAGTCAGTCTTGTGTTCAATTCCGCCGGTTGGAAGGATTTCTTTCTGCCGTCTGTCTTTCCCTTCTCTCTCTTCTCTTAGCAAAGTAGGTTCAAGTCAGACTTTTGGCTTGCTACAAGCTGGGCTCAGGGACTGCAGTCAGCCGCTTCCCCTGTAGTCGTCAGCTCGTTCTTGACAGATCCGATCGGGTGTTCATAATCTGGAGTAAAAGGATTCGAACCTTTGCATGCCGGTACCAAAAACCGATGCCTTACCACTTGGCTATACTCCATAGGCCTGTTTTGGACGGTAGGAACGGGGATAGGGGGAAGGGAGAAGCAGGGCTCGAAGAACGAGCCGAGCCGTGCAAGGACGCGGGGATATAGCAAGTAAGCAGCAAGGTTCTCCCTTTATTAGGACCGACTACAACAAGCTCGCGACTCTAATAGAAAGAAAGGGTAAGCTCTCTGCTCTATTTGCTTGCAATGCTATGCCTATCAAAGTTGGCGAAGGCTTCTGTAACCTTAGACTCGTTATGCTGTTCGACTGAACTCGTTGGCTCCGCGTCCATCGAAAGTCGCTTCGTCACCGTCAGCATTTGGTACTCTCTCGATAGCTTCAATAGTGAACTGAAAGCCTTTGGTGTAATGAACCGCAAGCCCTTCAGAAAGAAAGACATAATATAGAATAGTTTAATGTTGATTCAAGTACCCTTGAAAAGACTAAAGGAACGGGGGAATTACTACCTGTAATAAAGCACAGGCTAATACGAGCCGACCAGAAGAAGCAAGGCTTAGATTACCAGATCCTGGACACAATCTTCCTAGAGATGGAGAGCCCCTTGCCTCGCCTTTTCTAGCCTCTCCTTCTTGCTTACCTAGCTCTTGTCTTAGTGACTCTTCCTCTTTTCTAGGTTTTTTTCTGAGTGTTAATACGTTTTTCATTTGCCAATGAATTGGATCCGCCCCGATTCGATCAATAATGGGATTCTTGGCTAGAGAAAGGTTCTGTGACATGGACGCCCAGCCCAACTCGGTCGGTTGGCCCACCTAAGAGATGATGAGATTCTCGATCGATTTGATCGAATTTTGAAAAGTCTTTCTCACTATTCAGAACAGTGGAGCTTTCGATCAAGATCTTCTCGCCTCCCCCGTTTGAGCTCTCGCTCGAATCTCCACCTTTATGCGTTGGTAGGCTTTCGACTCAATCTAATAGCCTACCTACCCCTATCGGGCGCCAATAAAAGAGAAAGTTTTCGCACGGGCTCATCATCTGATGCAGAACCGATGCGAGAGGGAGAATAAATATGGGGGAAGTGTGGATTGATAGCTTTCAAGAACCAGTGGAAAGGAAAGAGTTCTTCCCTGCATTCCTTCCTTTCCAAAAAGAGTAATTAGGCATAAAAGATTTGATTGAATGAACGCCACCTTGGTTGTTTTCAAACAAATCCAATCTTGGGCCAAGCGTTGCGTTGCCAGCCGGTAATAGCCGAAGGCAAAAAAGGGAGAGATAGGGAAGAGGAGATGTTGGATAGTCACTCCACTCCATAGATAGTGCACACAGATTCTTCTTTCATTTTAAATTCCTTTCGGGTCGGAAACGCGGGCTGCTGGTGGGGCTGTGCCCATTCTCCCTCTTCTTCCGCTTTACAACCGGTTTCGGAATAAGGAACCTTAGAATTCACCCTACCTGTCGATGAAAAAATGGGATTTGAGAGGACCACCGGCTAGCAGATCAGAAATCTTTGTATGGGTATGGAATGTCCTACTCCTGCCTGAGCTTTCCGATCCACCAATCCCCTATTTCAGGGACATCTGTCTTAGGTAGGCCCAGGGATCACTAATTAGTCGAATGAGCCCATCTCTCTGGCCTATCATTTGTTGGTCGATCCGGCTGGCATCTCCTGCATATCTATGGGGGCCCCTTTATACAAGTTTGCTGCTAGGAGTCCCTAGAGTCGAATCAATAATCAATAGAAGTTGACTGACCTGGCTCTTCAATTGACGATCTACTACTCCCTCTTAATAGCAGATGCCCATGCTTTGATTCGAAAGCCCTAGCCAGTGATGAATCCCCAGGAAGATCGGAGTAAACAATTCCTCTTCCCTTCAGTCCAGTTTGAACCCGTCCCAAGAACGAACACTTTCCTACTGCAAGGTGAGGCTCTTCCCCTAGAATCCACTCCGGGTCGGGGGAGCAACTAGTCCAACTTCTTAAGCAGCCGAGATATTGAACAAGGAACATTTGAAACACTTCCTTGCCTCACCCTGAGAGGGAAGGTCGATTTGACTCGAATCCTGGACCTGATCTTTAATCCTACACCGGTTAATGATGCGATGGGAGAAGTTGTTCTTTTTTTTCATCAATGCTGGCCCAGTCGAGTGACTTCGTTCCTGATGGACAAACCTTTTCTTTGCCTCTAGCTATATAATCTAATCCACCCGTCTTCCCCAGTCCCTTCAAGCCCTCCCGGGGCCTAGCCCTCTTTCTCAACTCGAAAAGTTCAGCGACTTTCATCGTTGACGAACACCTGCGCTTATAAGATAAGACAAAGAAATGGGGAGTTTATGCCTTGAATGAATCAGTAACAACGGATTAGTGGAATGCGGGATCAAGAGACGGATAGGGGGGAATGAATGGCCTATCAATCATTGGTGGACCTTCCCTTTTTCCAGTCACGGAGCTCTCAACTGAGTTGTTTAGGTTCTGGAATTTCATCTCTAGTTGTGGGTTTCGATTCGAAGGAACTCAAATGTGGTGCGGGTTCATCTCTCTCGACCAGTTCAGGTTCAAGGGAGGCGAGGGGACCCAGACTTTAGATCTCTTCTCTATGGCGGGAGGTTTCTTTCGTATCAAGAGTGTGTTGGGGAGGCCAGGGAAGACGGATTGGATCGAGAGGCGATGCTTATGCCTCTTCTTTATCGATAGGATTCCCATCATTTTCAGTCTCCGGCGAAGGAGACAAGGGCGAGGGTGTACGTATCCCAGGTGAGCCAAGAGGTGAAGAGTGGGAGTAGATCAGTCTATCCTCAACCTCCATCCGTCATTAGTAATCTCAATTCGCTTTTCCTATTCACTAGTACACTGCGCGCTACAACTAGCAGCCCCTTGACTAGTAAGGGAAAACGCTAGCGCGCTAGCTAGCTAGTGTTAGCCCCTACTTTATTGAATTTATGGGATATTTGAAGAAGCCTGTTGAAAAAGCGAAGCGCGCTAGCGCGCAACGGCTGATGAAAAGCCAGCAACTTGTTAGGAGTAGGTTTTGGCTTGCCCCTTTCTTCTTATTAGTCAGATATATTTTGAACCCTATACAAGGGGCTGCCTTGCTGCTCCCCCCTATCTCTAAAGGGGCTTATGTACTCCACTCGTTACCACTAAAGGACGAAGCCAGGAGCGGAAGGAGGGACTTGAACCCTCAACCTCAGCCTTGGCAAGGCTATGCTCTACCATTAAGCTATTTCCGCCAGCTACGGTAGTGGCGAAGCACTACTGAGCAATTCACGTATCACAACATACGGATGACTTCTGTTTTTCCGCCGGACCACAGTCTTGACCTCCGATCGAGCTACGAACACGAGTAGGTAGGCGGCTAGGGGGGGGAGAGGGGCTAAGGGCTGCCTTTTCCATCAATCTCCGGCCACTCAGTGCCGCTATTGGTGCGAGTTGTAAGGAGTCTTGGTCTCGAGTCAAGCTGGGGCCTCATTTCATTCTCGTAAGGGGAATGAGTGCACCGAAAAACCAGACAAGTTGCTCCCTCGCCTCGCAGCGGCGGCATCTGTCTTTTAAGTTAAACTAAGTCATTTCCTAAGATGGCCCCTCTTATTCTACGATAATCCAAGCTGCAGCTCCACGAGTCTGCTCGGAACCGGTCGATTCCTAAGCCATTCGTTCTCCCCTCTCGGTTGGCCTTTGCCAGCCACTAGAACAAGTAAGAGAACCTACAATGAATGAATTTAAAGAACCGCATATTTTGACCGGATTGTACACCTTTGTGTCTGGCTATGTAGATGTGCATAAAGAAGGGACGGGACATCTCTCTCCTTTTTTTGGGGGAAGAGAGAGGGAAGAAGCTTCATTCCATCCAGCCTCACGAACTTCTTACTGGGGCAGTACTATAGGCATTTTTTAGTGTTTGGATGCACGTGTTTTGTTCATATTCCTGCGCAGTTAATAGAAAAATTGTCCCCAAGGCAACCACTTCTGTCTTTCTTGGATATGCTCAGTCCGGGTATAGATGCTATGACGTGAAATCCAAGAGACTCGATGTATCCTTAATGCTCTCTTTAATGGAAATGGAGTCGCCTCATATTTTCCTTAATCTAATTACCCCGGGGGAGAATGATGATGGAGATGTATTGCGGCCTTCTCCTGTTCATAAACTTTTTCCTCATTCTTCTGCAGTTGATGTTACGGATCAGCCTCACTCTTCAGGCCAGCAGCTTGATTCGAGGCGGCGATTACAGTCTCTTTCCCAGGGTCAGGCTACTCCAGAAGATCAGCAGCCTAGCCCAGTTGCTTCCCTTCCAGTCGCCTCCTCAGATTCTGGATCCCTCTCGCCGGAGAGAAAAAAAGCCAAAATCGATAAAGCATACATAGTCAACTGGAAGACTAGAACGGAAGGGAAGAAGGCAAACTGACTAGACTGGAATGCAGACTGACCAGACAGAACAGTTATACAGACATACTATATGGGCCTGATATACAGACTGAAAGCTTGGACGAAGGGTAAAAGAGGTCTTCGGGAGCGGCTTGGGGGGAGGGGGCGGGGTACAGCGACCTATTACAAGGCCCACTCACCTCACCGCCCTCCTAGCCACCAACAAAGGGATCGCTACAAAGGACCCACCACAAGTATGATCAACCACCTATTATCATCTAGAAACAGTAGAGGCGCCTCTGTTTGATCGATCACGGCCATAGTTGGATAACGGCTATAGCGGTGACGTTATCTTTCTACGCGAGCTGTCTGGTCTAGCTCATCTAATCCTCACCACCCCCTATCTAAGCTTGTGACCTGCTACCAAAGGTCCTCATTTGGTTTGTCTGCTTGTCATAAGGAGTACGCCGCCATAACCATATAGTGGACATGCTACAGTGGAGTTATTATCCCACGAACTGGAAAAAAAAGGGCAGGGAACATCATAATCATACCATACCAAAGACTTATACTAAACGTTCGGCTAGGAATGAAGAAGCCGTAAAGTAAAGCCCCGATACGCCGAAACCTCTTATTCCGGTCCTTAGGCTAACTACGACTAGTCAGGAATTGCGTACAGAGAAGAAACGTCGTAAGTAACAATAGCGCAAAAGCACGCGGCGGAGATCCGCAAAGGTAACCGGATGCCTGGGGCTTAGGACAATGAGCGTCCGGAGTCTCTTAAGAAAGGAAAAAACAGAACTTAATTTAATCATGCCCATAAATATCCTTCGCCCGTTATCTCCTCAAGTACGCAGGTTTCTCTATTCATTCCTAATATTTCTTACCGTACTCGGTTTGTGCTATTGTTTCTTTTGGATACTCGGATTAGATTGCAATAGCAGTCATTTTTGCTCTTTGGGATACCGAGCTAGCTAAGATGATGGCTCCAGAGGGGGCAAATTGTGAAAAAGTCACATCTTCAAGCTCTGGGAATTGGCGTCAATATCTAAACTTATCATCAGAGAACGAAGGAGATTCCGCCCCCGAACCATCCACAGCCCCGGCCCCCGCCGACAGGCCCCCCGAACAATCAACCTCATCCACGTGGAGTGGCTCGTGGATTGGAAGGTGGCTTAATCAGGAAGTTTCCCAAAATGAGGGGGGGCACGAAGCTACTAGTCAACCAACCGGAACCGGGGTCGTGGAGCAAGCGGGGCCTTCCAAAATAGCCCCACTGGGCCCCTCTTCCACTGGCCTGGGGCCTGCAGAACAGCAGGCTTCCCTATTAGTAATACAGGCGGAAGTCAAAGAGGAACTACGTGATTTTCTTAGGACCCATACACGAATAGAGCCCAAATTCACCTTTTTTAACCAAGTTTCGGAGGATCTTCAAATAGAGAATTCTGATCTCCCTAGACTTTCAAAAATGAAAGAAGTCATGGACGTCCTGAAAGAATGCGTGGGTATCCAAAGTGGGAGTGAAGCCGCCAAACATCTCAAAGCAAGTATGAAGGAATGGGATCAAAATAGGCGTCCTTAATTTGATTTAATGTGGCATATTTTATTTTGACTGAGAAGTCCAGAATAGCAGTATAGAAAATGCATCGCAGCTAGTTACAGAAAAAGATCATAGTTTTGAACAGCTCTTACGACCCTTCGATAAGGAAGACTTTCCCGCGTGCCATTTGACTCTATCTGAGTAACGTACGCTCGATAGGTTCGTTCGGTCAAAAGATCCCAAAATGGGTAAAAAAAAGAGAACACCCCTTCTTCAAACTCCGATTTGTATTGTTCATAGAGAAATCTCTGATCAACGATAGAACAAGATCCATTTTGCATCATATCTAAGGGATTCCTTGAAGAAATCTTGGACATGGTTGAAGGGGATGAGAACCACCCAAGCAGGCCAGGGCGTGTTTATTGATTCCCCGGGTATAATTCACTATTCAATTGGGTACCTTTTAAAACCCTTTCTATGGGCAGGTAGCAGATGGCCACACAGTTCCATGATAGACCGGGAGATAGAAGTCTACGTAGACGATATGATCGCCAAGTCTCTCGACGCAGAAAGCCACATCGTCAATCTGAGAATCGAAAGACTCCGTAAGTCGACTCAACCCAGCTAAGTGTGTATTCGGTGCCTCAGGTTTATTGTCAGCAAGGTCAGCACTCTTGCAAGATTCTCTCGATCTACTGCTTATTTTTGCTTTATATTAGTTAGCCACTTCCCTCTTCGAACCAACCGTTCACTTCCTTACTATCGTCTTATCTTAGAATAGGATGCAGAACCATCTTCGACTAGCTAATATAGGAGAATCGGTTGTAACACCGGATATTCCGTATTCCTCGACCAAGGAATAGCGGGACGGGAAAGAACGTGTGCCAGCCCTTAGGCATCCCACTCTTTTAGCTCTTTTAGACCATCCTTTTAAGGTTAAGGACCGAGGGAGTAGCGAAAAACCTTTTCTTTAAGGCAACAAGGTTGGCAGCAGACTTCGAGGACAGTTTTGGATCGACTTCCGCTCCTCTCTAATCAGTCGA